ATATAAAATAATAAAAGCATTAAGTGGATGCCTTGGCATTAATTTTAATTTAGGACGTAAAAAATGCGAAAAGTTATATTTAATATTAAAAATATTTTGAAATATAAATTTCCTAAAGTAAACTTTTTCTTTGTGAAAATTTTAAATACAGTGAATTGAAATATCTAAGTAACTGTTTAAAAAAATCAAACGAGATTCCGTGAGTAATGACGAATGAAAATGGAAAAAAGGTTAATAAAAAATCAATATAATTATTTAAAAAATTTTAAAAAATTTACTTAAAAAGGTTAAAGTCCTGTAGAATAATTATTTTTTTTATTTTAGTAAAAAGAGTTATGTGTAATCTATTTTGAATATTGGGGAACCACCCTCAAAACCTTAAAAGAATTAATGATCGATAGTGAACAAGTACTGTAAAGGAAAGGTGAAAAAGAACTTTTGAGTTTGAAATAATTCTGAAACTTAATGTTAACAATCAATTGGAACTTTTTTAAGTGACAGTGTACCTTTTGCATAATGGGCCAGCAAGTTTATTTTTATAGCAAGCTTAATTTTATAAAGTAGGCGTAGAAAATTCAAGTTTTAAAAAGCTTTATTAAGTTATAAAAATAAGACCCGAAACCGAGTGATCTAACCATGAACAGATTGAAAAATAGGTAAAACTATTTGGAGGATCGAACTCACATATGTGGCAAAATATGGAGATGATTTGTGGTTAGGAGTGAAAGGCTAATCAAACTCGGAGATAGCTGGTTTTCCGCGAAATCTATTGAAGTAGAGCATTTAAAATCTTTTTTTGGGGTAGAGCACTCATTGAGCTAGGGGGTGTAAAAACTTACTGAACTCTTAGAAACTCCGAATACGAAAAAAAGTAATTTAAATAGACAGACATTAAGCGCTAAGGTTTATTGTCAAGAGGGAAACAGCCCAGATTGATCGCTAAGGTCTTTAAATAATATTCTAAGTGAAAAAGGAAGTTAAAAAATGAATACAATCAGTAGGTAGGCTTGGAAGCAGCCATCCTTTAAAGAAAGCGTAATAGCTCACTGGTCTAGTTTTTTTGCGCCTAAAATGTATCGAGACTTAAGAAATTTACCGAAGCGGCAAGTTTTATATTAAATATAAAACGGTAGCGGAACATTCTGTATGTTAAAAAAGATATGTTGTAAAATATATTGAAAATATCAGAAAAGAAAATGCTGGCATTAGTAACAAAAAATAATGAATATGAATCATTATCACCGTAAATCTAAGGGTTTTTATGTTAAAATGTATTTCATAAAGTGAAGCGGCCCCTAAAAAAGATTTGACGAAAGCAAATTTTGATGGGATAATTTTTAAATTAATTTTTTTAAAAAAAGTGACAAAAATTTTTAATTTTTCAGGAAATAACTTTTTTAAAAAATAAACCGTACCCTAAACCAACACAGGTAGATGAGTCGAGTAGACTAAGGTGAATGAGAGAACTATATTGAAGGAACTCGGCAAAATGACTTTGTAACTTCGGGATAAAAAGTACCTAATTTCTTAAATTAGGTGTCACAAAATAGGGGGTTGCGACTGTTTAATAAAAACTTAGGACTCTGCTAAATGGTAACATGATGTATAGGGTCTGACACCTGCCCGGTGCTGGAAGATTAATAGGAGATGTTTTAGCATTGAATGGAAGTCCCAGTAAACGGCGGCCGTAACTCTGACGGTCCTAAGGTAGCGAAATTCCTTGTCGGGTAAGTTCCGACCTGCATGAATGGTGTAACGACATCCCCGCTGTCTCCAATATAGACTCAGTGAATTTGAATTATCCGTGAAGATGCGGATTCTCTATAGTTAGACGGAAAGACCCCGTGAACCTTTACTACATCTTTATATTGTTATTTTATCTAATATGTGTAGCATAAGTGGTAATCGTTGAAACCTTTACGCAAGTAAATTGTTTAGATATCGTTGAAATACCACTCTTATTAAAATAAATAACTAATATTTTTATTAAAAATAGACATTGTATGGTTGGTAGTTTGACTGGGGCGGTCACCTCCTAAAGAGTAACGGAGGCGTACAAAGGTAAGCTCAAATTGGATTTATATCAATTGTAGAGTATAATGGTAAAAGCTTGCTTGACTGTAAGATAGACATATCAAACAGGGACGAAAGTCGGTCATAGTGATCCGATAATTCTTTGTGGAAAGATTATCGCTCAACGGATAAAAGGTACTCCGGGGATAACAGGCTGATGACTCCTAAGAGCTCCTATCGACGGAGTCGTTTGGCACCTCGATGTCGACTCATCACATCCTGGAGCTGGAGAAGGTTCCAAGGGTTCGGCTGTTCGCCGATTAAAGTGGTACGTGAGTTGGGTTTAGAACGTCGTGAGACAGTTTGGTTCCTATCTTCTATAGATATTTATGAAAAATGAAAGAATCTGACTCTAGTACGAGAGGACCGAGAAAGGTAAATCTCTGGTGTATCGGTTGTTTTAAAGCATCGCCGAGTAGCTAAATTTATTTTGGATAATTACTGAAAGCATCTAAGTAAGAAACCATTCTTAAAAATTTTTCAAATGAAAACTGTAAAAGACTATTACATTAATAGGTTTTAAGTATAATTATTGTAAGATATTTAGCTTAAAAATACTAAAAGTTTCAAAAAAAAATTAAATATATTTATTTCTTTGTAGCTCAATGGTAGAGCAAATGGCTGTTAACCATTAGGTTATAGGTTCAAATCCTATCAAAGAAGTTATTATAATTTTATGGTCGAATAGCCAAGTCAGGTTTAAGGCAGTAGTTTGCTAAACTATCAGTTAATTTATTAACTCGTGGGTTCAAATCCCACTTCGACTTATTTTTGATGATGTAGTTTAATGGTGGAACGTGGGAATCATAATCCTGAAGATGTAGGTTCGAGTCCTACCATCATTATTTTTTTTTATGTTTACGGAAGGTAGCATAGTATGGTTTAATGCATCTGTTTTGGGAACAGAAGATCAAAGGTTCGAATCCTTTTCTTCCGAAAATTTAATAATAATTTTTTTTATAAAAGTAATATATAATCAAGTATAAATATAATTATATTGAAAATTTTTAATAATTTATATATTTATATTTTTTTATAAAATAGGATTTTATAAAAATTCTATTATTATAGAAAGAATATAATTTTTTTTTTATAAAAATTATATTTTTAATATATATATTAATTTTATTTTATGTTATTATCAATCATATTTTTACCTTTTTTAGGCTCAATTGCAGCCGGATTTTTTGGTTTTTATATTGGACGTAAAGGTTCAGTATTTATAACTACATTTACAACTTTTTTAAGTTTTTTTTTTTCATTAATAATTTTTTATTATTCTATTACTTTTAAATATGAATATATTATATATTTAGCTACTTGGATAAATAGCGGATTATTTAATTGTAATTGGAGTTTTTTATTTGATAGTTTAACAATTGTTTTATTAATTGTTGTTACAAGTATATCTACATTAGTACATTTATATTCATCACAATATATGTCACATGATCCGCATCTTCCAAGATTTATGTCTTATTTATCTTTATTTACTTTTTTTATGATAATATTAGTTACTGGAGATAATTTTATGCAAATGTTTGTAGGATGGGAAGGTGTTGGTTTTTGCTCTTTTTTATTAATTAATTTTTGGTTTACAAGATTACAAGCAAATAAAGCTGCTATTAAAGCTATGTTAGTTAATAGAGTTAGTGATTTAATTTTATTATTAGGTATTTTAACTATTTTTTATAATATTAGAACTATTGAATATTTTAGTACTTTTGCTTCTATTTCGATAGTGAAAGATTTTTATTTTATTTTTTTTAATTATAGTTTAAGTATTATTGATGTAACTTGTATTTTAATTTTTATAGGTGCTATGGGTAAATCAGCTCAAATTTTTTTACATTTATGGTTACCTGATGCAATGGAAGGTCCTACCCCTGTTTCTGCTTTATTACATGCAGCTACAATGGTAACAGCTGGTGTATATTTAACTGCAAGATGTTCACCTATTTTTGAATATTCAGTTTTTTCATTAAAAGTAGTAACTATTATAGGAGCATCAACAGCTTTTTTTGCAAGTACTGTTGGTCTTGTTCAAAATGATTTTAAAAAAATTGTAGCTTATTCTACATGTAGTCAATTAGGTTATATGTTTTTTGCTTGTGGTTTATCAAATTATCCTGTTGCAATTTTTCATTTATCAAATCATGCTTATTTTAAAGCTTTATTATTCTTATGTTCAGGTGCTGTTATTCATGCGATGGGGGATGAACAAGATATTAGAAAAATGGGAGGTTTAAGACGTATATTACCTTTTACTTATATTATGTTTTTAATAGGTTCTTTATCTTTAATGGGGTTTCCTTTTTTAACTGGATTTTATTCTAAAGATTTAATATTAGAGGTAGCTTTTGCAAGTTTTAGTGAAACAGGTCATTTTGCTTATTGGTTAGGTACTATTGGTGCTTTTTTTACAGCTTTTTATTCAACTCGTTTATTATTTTTTGCTTTTTTAAGTGAAACTAATGCTTATAAAAATATTATTAAAAATGCACATGATGTTCCTTTAGAAATGGGATTACCTTTAGGTTTATTAGCTTTTGGTAGTATTTTTATAGGTTATTTAAGTAAAGATATGTTTGTAGGTTTAGGTTCAAATTTTTGGAATAATTCTATTTATATAAATCCTATACATAATCAGATGATAGATGCTGAATTTTTACCAACTTTTTTTAAATTATTACCAGTTATTTTAAGTTTTACTGGTTTATTTAGTGCTTTTTATTTATATTTTTTTAAATTTAAATTTTTATATAATTTAAAAACATCAAAATATGGTTTATATTTTTATAATTTTTTAAATAGAAAATGGTATTTTGATAAAATTTATTATGAATTTATAAATCAATATATTTTAAAAGTTGGATATAATTATACTTATAAAATGATAGATAAAGGTTTAATTGAAATGTGCGGTCCTTATGGGTTAATTTCTCTTTTTTCATTTTTAAGTCAAAAAATTATATTAATTCAAACAGGTTATATATATCACTATTCTTTATTAATTTTAATTAGTACAATATTTTTAATAAATGTTGTATTTTTCTCAATATTATTTTATTTTAATTTTTTCATTATTTTATTATTTTTCTTTATTTTATTAATTTTAAAATAAAAAAAATAATAAAATATATTGTTTAAGATAAAATAAATTAAAATTTTATAATTTTTATGAATTTTGAAACAATATTTTTTTTTTTTTTTTCAAGTATAGCTTTAACTTCAGCTATATTTGTAATATATTCTACAAATACAATATATTCTGCATTTTTTTTAATATTAGTTTTTGTAAATTCAACAGGATTATTATTAATTTCTGAAGTTGAATTTATATCAATAATGTTAATTATTATATATGTAGGTGCTATTACAGTTTTATTTTTATTTGTTATTATGATGTTAGATATTAATGTATTAATAGATAAAAATAAAGTAAGTAATAATTTTGGTTATCTTCCAATTATTTTTTTAATAAGTTTTGTTTTTTTTTTAGAAACTTTTTTAATGTTTAGTAAAATTTTTACTACATATTATCATATAATAGATCAATCATTTTATAAAAATGATACATTTTATATGCGTTATATTGATTATGTAGATAGTATTACAAATATTGAAACAATTGGACAAATTTTATATAGTTATTATGCTTTTTTTTTTCTAGCAGCAGGTATAATACTATTAATTGCTTTAATAGGTGCTGTTTTTTTAACAAAAAAAGAAAAAAAAAAACAAAATTTTTTAACAAAAAATTTATATAAACAATTATCAAGGGATTCATTAAAAGCTATTTTTAATGTTCAAAGTAAAAAATAAAAACGACCTTAACTTAATTGGTAGAGTATTAGCCTTCTAAGCTTTAAAATCTTGGTTCAAATCCAAGAGGTTGTAAAAATATTATAAATAAAAAAAATTTTATATTATCTGAAATTATTTTAAATTCATGTTATTAAAATAAAATTTTATTATAAATACTTTTTAAAAAAGGGAATTATAATTTATATTTATAATATTTTTATATAGATATATAGTTAAATGTTAGGTTTTTAATTTTTTAAAAAAAATATATTTTTTAAGTGAATAAAAATAAATATTGAAAAAAGTTAAAATAAATAAATTGAAATGATAGATATTTATATAAATAATATAAAAATAAAAGTGAATAAAAATTTAACAGTATTACAAGCTTGTAATAATTTTAAAATAGAAATTCCTAAATTTTGTTTTCAAGAAAATTTACAAATAGCAGGTAATTGCAGAATGTGCTTAGTTGAAATAGAAAGATCACCTAAACCCGTAGCTGCATGTGCTATGCCTATTATGCCTAATATGAAAATCTTTACAGATACACCTTTAGTACAAAAAGCGCGTGAAAGTGTTTTAGAATTTCTTTTAATTAATCATCCATTAGATTGTCCTATTTGTGATCAAGCTTCAGAATGTGATTTACAAGATCAAACAATGATTTTTGGTTCAGATAGAAGTAGATTTTTTTTTAAAAAAAGAGGTGTGGAAGATAAATATTGTGGGCCTTTTATAAAAACTATAATGACTAGATGTATTCATTGTACCAGATGTGTTCGTTTTGCTAATGAAATTTGTGGTATAGATAATTTAGGAACTACTGGTAGAGGTAATAAAACAGAAATTAATTTTTATTATCCTAATATTTTTAATTCTGAATTTTCAGGAAATTTAATAGATTTATGTCCTGTAGGTGCTTTAACTTCAAAACCTTTTAGTTTTAAAGCACGTTCTTGGGAATTAAAAAAAAAAGAAGGTGTTGATGTTTTAGATAGTATTGGTTCTAATATTAAAGTTGATATTTTTAATAATGAAATTGTTCGTATTATGCCTAAAACTAATTTTGATATTAATAAAGAATGGATTTCAAATAAAACTAGATTTTTTTTTGATAGTTTAAAATATCAACGTATACAGTATCCATTAGTAAGAGATGAAAAAAACCAATTTCAAAAGATATCTTGGTTTGAAGCTTTAAATTTAATTAATCATCAAATTTTAGTTAATGATAGTTCTAAAACTCAAGCAGTTATAGGTGATTTAGTTGATTTAGAATCTATTTTTTTATTTAAAAAATTTTTAAATAAAATAGGTGTTGATAATATTTCTCATGAAACATTTTTTAATAAAAAAATGAATCTTAATTCAGATTTAACTTCAAATTTTTTATTTAATAATAGTTTAAAATCTATAGAAAATTCAGATTTGTGTTTAGTAATTAATAGTAATATTAGAGATGAAGGTTCAATTTTAAATATACATTTAATTAATAGATTAAAAAAAGGAAATTTTAAAGTTGCTTATATAGGTAATAAAAAAAATTTTACTTATCCAATTAAACATTTAGGATTAACTTTAGATACTTTAACAGATATTATTATAGGAAAACATTCTTTTTGTAAAGATTTAAAAAAAGCTAAAAATCCTTTAATTATTGTAGGTGAAAATATTATTAATCAAAAAAATGGTAATAATATTATATCAAAATTAAAAAATATATCTTTTTTAACAGATAAAATTAATTTTTTTAATTCAAAAACTTCTTTAATAAATTATTTAGAAACAAATTTTTTAGTAAAAAGAAATTTTAAAAATAATTTAAATTTTTATTATTTATTTAATACAAATTTAAAAGAAAAATTAAAAAAAAAAAGTAATAATTTTATTATTTATCAAGGACATCATTTTACAGAAGATGCTCAAAAATCAGATTTAATATTACCTGGTTTAACTTTTTTAGAAAAAAAAGGTACATATATAAATATTGAAGGTATTATTCAAAAAAATGATCAAATTTTAAATTTAGATACTGAACAACGAAGAGATTTTATAATTTATAAAAATATTTATAAATTTATTTTAAATAAAAATCAAAAAGATAAAAAAAAATCTTTTTTAAAAATAAAAGAAATTTTACCTTATTTATCTAAAAGAAATTTAAAAATTATTAATAATTTTATTTATAATAAAAAAAAATTAAAAATAAATATTAATTTTTTAGATAATTTAATAAAAAATTCTTATTATACAAATATATTAGAACAATATTCAAAAATATTGATAAATTCTAATAAAATAACAAAAAACAAATTTAAATAATTATGATTTATACAATTTTAAAATTTTTAATTTTAGTATTACCTTTATTAATCGCTGTAGCTTATTTTACTTTAGTTGAACGTAAAGTATTAGCTTCTGTTCAAAGAAGAAGAGGACCAAATGTAGTAGGTACTTTTGGATTATTACAACCATTAGCAGATGGTTTAAAATTATTCGTAAAAGAAACTGTTTTACCAAGTAATTCAGATGTTATTTTATTTATTTTAGCGCCAATTTTAGCTTTTTTTTTAAGTTTATTAAGTTGGGTTGTTATACCTTTAGGTTTTGGTATGTTTTTTACTGAGCTAAATATAGGTGTATTATACTTATTAGCTGTATCTTCATTAGGAGTTTATGGTGTTATTATAGCTGGTTGGTCTAGTAATTCTAAATATTCTTTTTTAGGTGCTTTAAGATCAACAGCTCAAATGGTTTCTTACGAATTAACAATAGGTTTTTCAATACTTTCAGTAATTGTTTGTGCTAAATCTTTAAATTTAATTTCTATAGTATTAGCTCAAAAAACAATATGGTATTGTGTGCCTCTTTTTCCAATTTTTTTAATTTTTTTTATATCTTGTTTAGCTGAAACAAATAGACATCCTTTTGATTTACCAGAAGCTGAAGCAGAATTAGTTTCAGGTTATAATGTTGAATATTCAGCTATGGGTTTTGCTTTATTTTTCTTAGGAGAATATGCAAATATGTTATTAATGAGTAGTTTAACTACTATTTTATTTTTAGGTGGTTGGTTAGCACCTTTTCCATTTAATATTGAAATAATTAATATTTTACCAGGTTCTTTTTGGTTTAGTATTAAAGTATGTATTTTTGTAGTTTTATTTGTATTAGCTAGAGCTATTTTACCTAGATATCGTTACGATCAATTAATGAGATTAGGTTGGAAAGTTTTTTTACCTTTTACTTTAAGCTGGTTTTTATATACTTCAAGTATTTTAATAAGTTTTAATTGGTTAGTTTAATTTATGAATATATTAAATCATTTTATTATTAATTTTTTTTTATTTTGTCTAGGTTTATTTGGTATAATATTAAATAGACAAAATATTATAATTATTTTAATGTCTATTGAACTATTATTATTATCAGTAAATTTAAATTTTATTTATTTTTCGGTATTTCTTGATGATGTAATAGGACAAGTTTTTTCATTATTAATTTTAACAGTAGCAGCAGCAGAATCTGCAATAGGTTTAGCTATTATGATTGTTTTTTTTAAGATTTATGGAGATATTTCTATATATAAAATTAATTTATTATCATTATAATAAATTATATTTTATATATATATATATATTTATATTATAAGGTTAATTATAAATAAAAAAAGATATTTATTGTTATAGTATAAAATATTTTATAAAAAAAAGATTATGAACAAATATATTAAAATTATAATTAGTAATTTTGTGGAATTAGAAAATGATTATGATTCTTTTGAAAATCAATTCAAATTAGAAGAAAATATTGATAATGTAGAAAATATTGAAAAACAAAAAATTAATTTATATTGGTTATATTTGTTTTATATATTAGGTATTATTAGTTTAGTTGGAATAAGCATTTATTTATATAATAATCATATTGATTGGTTTAATGCTAGTGAATATATTAATAAGGTAGGTCATTTAAAAGAACTTGATGAAATAGGTAATACTTTATATAAATTATCTGCAGAATTATCAAATTCTTCAACTGTTAAAAGTTGGGAAATTATACATAAAGTATTAAAAGATTTAGAAAAAGAATCAATTAATGGTTTAGAATTAATTGCAGAATTAGAAAAGTTAAAAAAAATAAATAGAGTATTTCCTGGTCAATTTTCAACTAATCAGGATTCTTTTGAAAAAAGTTTAATTAAATTAATAAAATTTTTAAAAGAAATAATATAATATTTTGATTTTTATTTTTAAGTTTTTTTTTATTATTTAAGATGTTTTAATTAAAAAAAATTATAAAAATAAACAGGTATGTTATTACAATCTGCTAAATTTATAGGTGCTGGTTTAACTACTATTGGATTAGCTGGTGCTGGTGTTGGTATTGGATCAGTTTTTGGTTCATTAGTTTTAGGTATTTCTAGAAACCCTTCTTTACAACAAGAATTAACTAGAACTGCTATTTTAGGTTTTGCTTTAACTGAAGCTATTGCATTATTTGCTTTAATGTTAGCATTCTTAATATTATTTGCTTTTTAATTAAAAATTTATTTATTATAAAATTTTATAATAAATTAAATAAGGCGAGATGGAGTAATAGGTCAACTTATCAGGCTCATAATCTGAAGATGTAGGTTCAAGTCCTGCTCACGCCATATTATAATATAAATATATAATATCGATGTATTTTTTACTAATGTTTATAACATTCAAAATTAAGTAATTATGTATCATTTATAGATTATATATAATCTTTTTAATTATTATGTATTTAAATACATAATAATTAAAAAGATTATATATAATCTATAAATGATACATAATTACTTAATTTTGAATGTTATAAACATTAGTAAAAAATACATCGATATTATATATTTATATTATAATATGGCGTGAGCAGGACTTGAACCTACATCTTCAGATTATGAGCCTGATAAGTTGACCTATTACTCCATCTCGCCTTATTTAATTTATTATAAAATTTTATAATAAATAAATTTTTAATTAAAAAGCAAATAATATTAAGAATGCTAACATTAAAGCAAATAATGCAATAGCTTCAGTTAAAGCAAAACCTAAAATAGCAGTTCTAGTTAATTCTTGTTGTAAAGAAGGGTTTCTAGAAATACCTAAAACTAATGAACCAAAAACTGATCCAATACCAACACCAGCACCAGCTAATCCAATAGTAGTTAAACCAGCACCTATAAATTTAGCAGATTGTAATAACATACCTGTTTATTTTTATAATTTTTTTTAATTAAAACATCTTAAATAATAAAAAAAAACTTAAAAATAAAAATCAAAATATTATATTATTTCTTTTAAAAATTTTATTAATTTAATTAAACTTTTTTCAAAAGAATCCTGATTAGTTGAAAATTGACCAGGAAATACTCTATTTATTTTTTTTAACTTTTCTAATTCTGCAATTAATTCTAAACCATTAATTGATTCTTTTTCTAAATCTTTTAATACTTTATGTATAATTTCCCAACTTTTAACAGTTGAAGAATTTGATAATTCTGCAGATAATTTATATAAAGTATTACCTATTTCATCAAGTTCTTTTAAATGACCTACCTTATTAATATATTCACTAGCATTAAACCAATCAATATGATTATTATATAAATAAATGCTTATTCCAACTAAACTAATAATACCTAATATATAAAACAAATATAACCAATATAAATTAATTTTTTGTTTTTCAATATTTTCTACATTATCAATATTTTCTTCTAATTTGAATTGATTTTCAAAAGAATCATAATCATTTTCTAATTCCACAAAATTACTAATTATAATTTTAATATATTTGTTCATAATCTTTTTTTTATAAAATATTTTATACTATAACAATAAATATCTTTTTTTATTTATAATTAACCTTATAATATAAATATATATATATATATAAAATATAATTTATTATAATGATAATAAATTAATTTTATATATAGAAATATCTCCATAAATCTTAAAAAAAACAATCATAATAGCTAAACCTATTGCAGATTCTGCTGCTGCTACTGTTAAAATTAATAATGAAAAAACTTGTCCTATTACATCATCAAGAAATACCGAAAAATAAATAAAATTTAAATTTACTGATAATAATAATAGTTCAATAGACATTAAAATAATTATAATATTTTGTCTATTTAATATTATACCAAATAAACCTAGACAAAATAAAAAAAAATTAATAATAAAATGATTTAATATATTCATAAATTAAACTAACCAATTAAAACTTATTAAAATACTTGAAGTATATAAAAACCAGCTTAAAGTAAAAGGTAAAAAAACTTTCCAACCTAATCTCATTAATTGATCGTAACGATATCTAGGTAAAATAGCTCTAGCTAATACAAATAAAACTACAAAAATACATACTTTAATACTAAACCAAAAAGAACCTGGTAAAATATTAATTATTTCAATATTAAATGGAAAAGGTGCTAACCAACCACCTAAAAATAAAATAGTAGTTAAACTACTCATTAATAACATATTTGCATATTCTCCTAAGAAAAATAAAGCAAAACCCATAGCTGAATATTCAACATTATAACCTGAAACTAATTCTGCTTCAGCTTCTGGTAAATCAAAAGGATGTCTATTTGTTTCAGCTAAACAAGATATAAAAAAAATTAAAAAAATTGGAAAAAGAGGCACACAATACCATATTGTTTTTTGAGCTAATACTATAGAAATTAAATTTAAAGATTTAGCACAAACAATTACTGAAAGTATTGAAAAACCTATTGTTAATTCGTAAGAAACCATTTGAGCTGTTGATCTTAAAGCACCTAAAAAAGAATATTTAGAATTACTAGACCAACCAGCTATAATAACACCATAAACTCCTAATGAAGATACAGCTAATAAGTATAATACACCTATATTTAGCTCAGTAAAAAACATACCAAAACCTAAAGGTATAACAACCCAACTTAATAAACTTAAAAAAAAAGCTAAAATTGGCGCTAAAATAAATAAAATAACATCTGAATTACTTGGTAAAACAGTTTCTTTTACGAATAATTTTAAACCATCTGCTAATGGTTGTAATAATCCAAAAGTACCTACTACATTTGGTCCTCTTCTTCTTTGAACAGAAGCTAATACTTTACGTTCAACTAAAGTAAAATAAGCTACAGCGATTAATAAAGGTAATACTAAAATTAAAAATTTTAAAATTGTATAAATCATAATTATTTAAATTTGTTTTTTGTTATTTTATTAGAATTTATCAATATTTTTGAATATTGTTCTAATATATTTGTATAATAAGAATTTTTTATTAAATTATCTAAAAAATTAATATTTATTTTTAATTTTTTTTTATTATAAATAAAATTATTAATAATTTTTAAATTTCTTTTAGATAAATAAGGTAAAATTTCTTTTATTTTTAAAAAAGATTTTTTTTTATCTTTTTGATTTTTATTTAAAATAAATTTATAAATATTTTTATAAATTATAAAATCTCTTCGTTGTTCAGTATCTAAATTTAAAATTTGATCATTTTTTTGAATAATACCTTCAATATTTATATATGTACCTTTTTTTTCTAAAAAAGTTAAACCAGGTAATATTAAATCTGATTTTTGAGCATCTTCTGTAAAATGATGTCCTTGATAAATAATAAAATTATTACTTTTTTTTTTTAATTTTTCTTTTAAATTTGTATTAAATAAATAATAAAAATTTAAATTATTTTTAAAATTTCTTTTTACTAAAAAATTTGTTTCTAAATAATTTATTAAAGAAGTTTTTGAATTAAAAAAATTAATTTTATCTGTTAAAAAAGATATATTTTTTAATTTTGATATAATATTATTACCATTTTTTTGATTAATAATATTTTCACCTACAATAATTAAAGGATTTTTAGCTTTTTTTAAATCTTTACAAAAAGAATGTTTTCCTATAATAATATCTGTTAAAGTATCTAAAGTTAATCCTAAATGTTTAATTGGATAAGTAAAATTTTTTTTATTACCTATATAAGCAACTTTAAAATTTCCTTTTTTTAATCTATTAATTAAATGTATATTTAAAATTGAACCTTCATCTCTAATATTACTATTAATTACTAAACACAAATCTGAATTTTCTATAGATTTTAAACTATTATTAAATAAAAAATTTGAAGTTAAATCTGAATTAAGATTCATTTTTTTATTAAAAAATGTTTCATGAGAAATATTATCAACACCTATTTTATTTAAAAATTTTTTAAATAAAAAAATAGATTCTAAATCAACTAAATCACCTATAACTGCTTGAGTTTTAGAACTATCATTAACTAAAATTTGATGATTAATTAAATTTAAAGCTTCAAACCAAGATATCTTTTGAAATTGGTTTTTTTCATCTCTTACTAATGGATACTGTATACGTTGATATTTTAAACTATCAAAAAAAAATCTAGTTTTATTTGAAATCCATTCTTTATTAATATCAAAATTAGTTTTAGGCATAATACGAACAATTTCATTATTAAAAATATCAACTTTAATATTAGAACCAATACTATCTAAAACATCAACACCTTCTTTTTTTTTTAATTCCCAAGAACGTGCTTTAAAACTAAAAGGTTTTGAAGTTAAAGCACCTACAGGACATAAATCTATTAAATTTCCTGAAAATTCAGAATTAAAAATATTAGGATAATAAAAATTAATTTCTGTTTTATTACCTCTACCAGTAGTTCCTAAATTATCTATACCACAAATTTCATTAGCAAAACGAACACATCTGGTACAATGAATACATCTAGTCATTATAGTTTTTATAAAAGGCCCACAATATTTATCTTCCACACCTCTTTTTTTAAAAAAAAATCTACTTCTATCTGAACCAAAAATCATTGTTTGATCTTGTAAATCACATTCTGAAGCTTGATCACAAATAGGACAATCTAATGGATGATTAATTAAAAGAAATTCTAAAACACTTTCACGCGCTTTTTGTACTAAAGGTGTATCTGTAAAGATTTTCATATTAGGCATAATAGGCATAGCACATGCAGCTACGGGTTTAGGTGATCTTTCTATTTCAACTAAGCACATTCTGCAATTACCTGCTATTTGTAAATTTTCTTGAAAACAAAATTTAGGAATTTCTATTTTAAAATTATTACAAGCTTGTAATACTGTTAAATTTTTATTCACTTTTATTTTTATATTATTTATATAAATATCTATCATTTCAATTTATTTATTTTAACTTTTTTCAATATTTATTTTTATTCACTTAAAAAATATATTTTTTTTAAAAAATTAAAAACCTAACATTTAACTATATATCTATATAAAAATATTATAAATATAAATTATAATTCCCTTTTTTAAAAAGTATTTATAATAAAATTTTATTTTAATAACATGAATTTAAAATAATTTCAGATAATATAAAATTTTTTTTATTTATAATATTTTTACAACCTCTTGGATTTGAACCAAGATTTTAAAGCTTAGAAGGCTAATACTCTACCAATTAAGTTAAGGTCGTTTTTATTTTTTACTTTGAACATTAAAAATAGCTTTTAATGAATCCCTTGATAATTGTTTATATAAATTTTTTGTTAAAAAATTTTGTTTTTTTTTTTCTTTTTTTGTTAAAAAAACAGCACCTATTAAAGCAATTAATAGTATTATACCTGCTGCTAGAAAAAAAAAAGCATAATAACTATATAAAATTTGTCCAATTGTTTCAATATTTGTAATACTATCTACATAATCAATATAACGCATATAAAATGTATCATTTTTATAAAATGATTGATCTATTATATGATAATATGTAGTAAAAATTTTACTAAACATTAAAAAAGTTTCTAAAAAAAAAACAAAACTTATTAAAAAAATAATTGGAAGATAACCAAAATTATTACTTACTTTATTTTTATCTATTAATACATTAATATCTAACATCATAATAACAAATAAAAATAAAACTGTAATAGCACCTACATATATAATAATTAACATTATTGATATAAATTCAACTTCAGAAATTAATAATAATCCTGTTGAATTTACAAAAACTAATATTAAAAAAAATGCAGAATATATTGTATTTGTAGAATATATTACAAATATAGCTGAAGTTAAAGCTATACTTGAAAAAAAAAAAAAAAATATTGTTTCAAAATTCATAAAAATTATAAAATTTTAATTTATTTTATCTTAAACAATATATTTTATTATTTTTTTTATTTTAAAATTAATAAAATAAAGAAAAATAATAAAATAATGAAAAAATTAAAATAAAATAATATTGAGAAAAATACAACATTTATTAAAAATATTGTACTAATTAAAATTAATAAAGAATAGTGATATATATAACCTGTTTGAATTAATATAATTTTTTGACTTAAAAATGAAAAAAGAGAAATTAACCCATAAGGACCGCACATTTCAATTAAACCTTTATCTATCATTTTATAAGTATAATTATATCCAACTTTTAAAATATATTGATTTATAAATTCATAATAAATTTTATCAAAATACCATTTTCTATTTAAAAAATTATAAAAATATAAACCATATTTTGATGTTTTTAAATTATATAAAAATTTAAATTTAAAAAAATATAAATAAAAAGCACTAAATAAACCAGTAAAACTTAAAATAACTGGTAATAATTTAAAAAAAGTTGGTAAAAATTCAGCATCTATCATCTGATTATGTATAGGATTTATATAAATAGAATTATTCCAAAAATTTGAACCTAAACCTACAAACATATCTTTACTTAAATAACCTATAAAAATACTACCAAAAGCTAATAAACCTAAAGGTAATCCCATTTCTAAAGGAACATCATGTGCATTTTTAATAATATTTTTATAAGCATTAGTTTCACTTAAAAAAGCAAAAAATAATAAACGAGTTGAATAAAAAGCTGTAAAAAAAGCACCAATAGTACCTAACCAATAAGCAAAATGACCTGTTTCACTAAAACTTGCAAAAGCTACCTCTAATATTAAATCTTTAGAATAAAATCCAGTTAAAAAAGGAAACCCCATTAAAGATAAAGAACCTATTAAAAACATAATATAAGTAAAAGGTAATATACGTCTTAAACCTCCCATTTTTCTAATATCTTGTTCATCCCCCATCGCATGAATAACAGCACCTGAACATAAGAATAATAAAGCTTTAAAATAAGCATGATTTGATAAATGAAAAATTGCAACAGGATAATTTGATAAACCACAAGCAAAAAACATATAACCTAATTGACTACATGTAGAATAAGCTACAATTTTTTTAAAATCATTTTGAACAAGACCAACAGTACTTGCAAAAAAAGCTGTTGATGCTCCTATAATAGTTACTACTTTTAATGAAAAAACTGAATATTCAAAAATAGGTGAACATCTTGCAGTTAAATATACACCAGCTGTTACCATTGTAGCTGCATGTAATAAAGCAGAAACAGGGGTAGGACCTTCCATTGCATCAGGTAACCATAAATGTAAAAAAATTTGAGCTGATTTACCCATAGCACCTATAAAAATTAAAATACAAGTTACATCAATAATACTTAAACTATAATTAAAAAAAATAAAATAAAAATCTTTCACTATCGAAATAGAAGCAAAAGTACTAAAATATTCAATAGTTCTAATATTATAAAAAATAGTTAAAATACCTAATAATAAAATTAAATCACTAACTCTATTAACTAACATAGCTTTAATAGCAGCTTTATTTGCTTGTAATCTTGTAAACCAAAAATTAATTAATAAAAAAGAGCAAAAACCAACACCTTCCCATCCTACAAACATTTGCATAAAATTATCTCCAGTAACTAATATTATCATAAAAAAAGTAAATAAAGATAAATAAGACATAAATCTTGGAAGATGCGGATCATGTGACATATATTGTGATGAATATAAATGTACTAATGTAGATATACTTGTAACAACAATTAATAAAACAATTGTTAAACTATCAAATAAAAAACTCCAATTACAATTAAATAATCCGCTATTTATCCAAGTAGCTAAATATATAATATATTCATATTTAAAAGTAATAGAATAATAAAAAATTATTAATGAAAAAAAAAAACTTAAAAAAGTTGTAAATGTAGTTATAAATACTGAACCTTTACGTCCAATATAAAAACCAAAAAATCCGGCTGCAATTGAGCCTAAAAAAGGTAAAAATATGATTGATAATAACATAAAATAAAATTAATATATATATTAAAAATATAATTTTTATAAAAAAAAAATTATATTCTTTCTATAATAATAGAATTTTTATAAAATCCTATTTTATAAAAAAATATAAATATATAAATTATTAAAAATTTTCAATATAATTATATTTATACTTGATTATATATTACTTTTATAAAAAAAATTATTATTAAATTTTCGGAAGAAAAGGATTCGAACCTTTGATCTTCTGTTCCCAAAACAGATGCATTAAACCATACTATGCTACCTTCCGTAAACATAAAAAAAAATAATGATGGTAGGACTCGAACCTACATCTTCAGGATTATGATTCCCACGTTCCACCATTAAACTACATCATCAAAAATAAGTCGAAGTGGGATTTGAACCCACGAGTTAATAAATTAACTGATAGTTTAGCAAACTACTGCCTTAAACCTGACTTGGCTATTCGACCATAAAATTATAATAACTTCTTTGATAGGATTTGAACCTATAACCTAATGGTTAACAGCCATTTGCTCTACCATTGAGCTACAAAGAAATAAATATATTTAATTTTTTTTTGAAACTTTTAGTATTTTTAAGCTAAATATCTTACAATAATTATACTTAAAACCTATTAATGTAATAGTCTTTTACAGTTTTCATTTGAAAAATTTTTAAGAATGGTTTCTTACTTAGATGCTTTCAGTAATTATCCAAAATAAATTTAGCTACTCGGCGATGCTTTAAAACAACCGATACACCAGAGATTTACCTTTCTCGGTCCTCTCGTACTAGAGTCAGATTCTTTCATTTTTCATAAATATCTATAGAAGATAGGAACCAAACTGTCTCACGACGTTCTAAACCCAACTCACGTACCACTTTAATCGGCGAACAGCCGAACCCTTGGAACCTTCTCCAGCTCCAGGATGTGATGAGTCGACATCGAGGTGCCAAACGACTCCGTCGATAGGAGCTCTTAGGAGTCATCAGCCTGTTATCCCCGGAGTACCTTTTATCCGTTGAGCGATAATCTTTCCACAAAGAATTATCGGATCACTATGACCGACTTTCGTCCCTGTTTGATATGTCTATCTTACAGTCAAGCAAGCTTTTACCATTATACTCTACAATTGATATAAATCCAATTTGAGCTTACCTTTGTACGCCTCCGTTACTCTTTAGGAGGTGACCGCCCCAGTCAAACTACCAACCATACAATGTCTATTTTTAATAAAAATATTAGTTATTTATTTTAATAAGAGTGGTATTTCAACGATATCTAAACAATTTACTTGCGTAAAGGTTTCAACGATTACCACTTATGCTACACATATTAGATAAAATAACAATATAAAGATGTAGTAAAGGTTCACGGGGTCTTTCCGTCTAACTATAGAGAATCCGCATCTTCACGGATAATTCAAATTCACTGAGTCTATATTGGAGACAGCGGGGATGTCGTTACACCATTCATGCAGGTCGGAACTTACCCGACAAGGAATTTCGCTACCTTAGGACCGTCAGAGTTACGGCCGCCGTTTACTGGGACTTCCATTCAATGCTAAAACATCTCCTATTAATCTTCCAGCACCGGGCAGGTGTCAGACCCTATACATCATGTTACCATTTAGCAGAGTCCTAAGTTTTTATTAAACAGTCGCAACCCCCTATTTTGTGACACCTAATTTAAGAAATTAGGTACTTTTTATCCCGAAGTTACAAAGTCATTTTGCCGAGTTCCTTCAATATAGTTCTCTCATTCACCTTAGTCTACTCGACTCATCTACCTGTGTTGGTTTAGGGTACGGTTTATTTTTTAAAAAAGTTATTTCCTGAAAAATTAAAAATTTTTGTCACTTTTTTTAAAAAAATTAATTTAAAAATTATCCCATCAAAATTTGCTTTCGTCAAATCTTTTTTAGGGGCCGCTTCACTTTATGAAATACATTTTAACATAAAAACCCTTAGATTTACGGTGATAATGATTCATATTCATTATTTTTTGTTACTAATGCCAGCATTTTCTTTTCTGATATTTTCAATATATTTTACAACATATCTTTTTTAACATACAGAATGTTCCGCTACCGTTTTATATTTAATATAAAACTTGCCGCTTCGGTAAATTTCTTAAGTCTCGATACATTTTAGGCGCAAAAAAACTAGACCAGTGAGCTATTACGCTTTCTTTAAAGGATGGCTGCTTCCAAGCCTACCTACTGATTGTATTCATTTTTTAACTTCCTTTTTCACTTAGAATATTATTTAAAGACCTTAGCGATCAATCTGGGCTGTTTCCCTCTTGACAATAAACCTTAGCGCTTAATGTCTGTCTATTTAAATTACTTTTTTTCGTATTCGGAGTTTCTAAGAGTTCAGTAAGTTTTTACACCCCCTAGCTCAATGAGTGCTCTACCCCAAAAAAAGATTTTAAATGCTCTACTTCAATAGATTTCGCGGAAAACCAGCTATCTCCGAGTTTGATTAGCCTTTCACTCCTAACCACAAATCATCTCCATATTTTGCCACATATGTGAGTTCGATCCTCCAAATAGTTTTACCTATTTTTCAATCTGTTCATGGTTAGATCACTCGGTTTCGGGTCTTATTTTTATAACTTAATAAAGCTTTTTAAAACTTGAATTTTCTACGCCTACTTTATAAAATTAAGCTTGCTATAAAAATAAACTTGCTGGCCCATTATGCAAAAGGTACACTGTCACTTAAAAAAGTTCCAATTGATTGTTAACATTAAGTTTCAGAATTATTTCAAACTCAAAAGTTCTTTTTCACCTTTCCTTTACAGTACTTGTTCACTATCGATCATTAATTCTTTTAAGGTTTTGAGGGTGGTTCCCCAATATTCAAAATAGATTACACATAACTCTTTTTACTAAAATAAAAAAAATAATTATTCTACAGGACTTTAACCTTTTTAAGTAAATTTTTTAAAATTTTTTAAATAATTATATTGATTTTTTATTAACCTTTTTTCCATTTTCATTCGTCATTACTCACGGAATCTCGTTTGATTTTTTTAAACAGTTACTTAGATATTTCAATTCACTGTATTTAAAATTTTCACAAAGAAAAAGTTTACTTTAGGAAATTTATATTTCAAAATATTTTTAATATTAAATATAACTTTTCGCATTTTTTACGTCCTAAATTAAAATTAATGCCAAGGCATCCACTTAATGCTTTTATTATTTTATATATCTTAAACCATTTAATTTTTTTAAATTTTTATTTTTTTTTTAAATATTCATTAATTAATTTTAAATTTAAATTAAAAGGATATAAAATATCATTATAGGAAGGTTTTTTTAAAAAAATACCTTTTTTTATTTTTGGATAAATATATAAATAATTTGTTGTTTTTAATTTTTGAAGTTTTTTTTTTTTTTTATAAGTATTTTTTTTAAAAAAAAAATTATTTTTAAATTTATTATTTTTATTTTTTTGAGTATTATTATATTTTATTTTTTTTTTTGAAAAAAATAAATTATTTTTATTTTTTTTTTTTTCTATCATTTAATTTTTTATACTAATAACATCACCTTTTTTTAATAAAAAATTAGGATTACTTATAATTTTATTATTAACTATAATTTTTTTATGATTAATTAATTGTTTTGATTGAAAAATAGTTTTAGCTAATTTTAATCTTACAATATTAATATCTAAACGACTTTCTAATAAAAGTACAAATTCTTTAAAAGTATTTATTTTATTTTTTTTTTTTTTTAAAAATTTAAATAAATTTTTAAATTGAGATTCAGAAATACAACCATAAAAATTTTTAAATTGCTGTTTTTCAAATAATCTTTTTTGATAAAATTTATTGCGTTTTTCTGGCTTTATTTCTTTTCTATATTTTAATCTTTTTTTAAATAAATTCCATTTTTTTCTTTTTAATTTTGATATTTTTAAATTTGTATGTATATTTTCATTATTTTGAAAACATATTTTATTTCTAGGTCTTAATTTATTCATATATTTTTATTATTTATTAAAATAAGTTACGTAATAAATACATTAAAGTATATATTGATTTAATATTTTTAGTGTTAGAAATTATAGGATAATCTACATTTTTTATATCTTGATTTGTATTTAAAATAGATATAGTAGGAATTTTTAATACAGATAATTCTTTATTTAAAAAATTATCATTAATAGAACTTTTAATTATTAATATCAATTTAATTTTTTCTTTTTTAAATAAAAGATTAATCTTTTTATTTAATGAATTATTTATAATTTTATTAGTAATTAAACCATTAACCCATTCTTGATTAAAAAATATTATATTTTTATTATTTTTTATATATTTTAAATTAATTAAAAAATTAATATCATTTGAATTACCAATTATTAAAATTTTTTCATTATTATTTAAAATATTTTTTATTAATTTAAATATACGTTTTAAAAAAAAAGAAATATTTTTTAAATTAATAATAGTATAATCATGTCTTACACCATAAATAAAAGGTAATACACTTTTATTTGTATCTTTTAAAGATTCACCATAAATATTTTTAGATTTAAATAATAAATTTAATAAAATATTATTATTATTTTTTTTTTTTTTTTGATTTATCATATTTATTTATTTTTTACTTTTTTTTCCTTCTTTTTTAAAAATTTTTTCATTTTTTAATAATAAACCTTTACCTTTATAAGGTTCTGCTCTTTTATAATTTTTAATAAAATTTACATATTGAGTTAAAAAAATATTATCAATACTACTAAAAATTAAAACATTAGATTGATTTATAATTTTTATACTTGATGGAATACTTACATAAATATTATGACTAAAACCTACTTTTAAAATTAAATTATTATTTTCAATAAAAGCTTTATATCCAATTCCTTTTAAAAAAAGATTTAATTTAAACCCTTGTAAAACTCCTTTTATTTTTATTTTTATTAATTTATTATATAAATTTAAAATACTTTTTTTATTTTTTTTTAAATTAAAAACCAATAATAATTTATTTTTTTTTTGAAAAAAAAAAATATCATTATTATATTTTAATGTTAATAAACCTAATAAACCTTTAAAAAAAATTGTTTGATTTTTAATAGTAATTTTTATATTTGATGGAATTTTAAAAGTTTTATCAATAAAAAATATTTTTATATTTCCTAAAGCACTTTTAAAATAAATTTTATTTTTTATTTTATTATTTTTTTTTAATAATTTAATCATATTTTTAAAAAATTTTACAAATTAATTCACCACCAACATTTAATTTTTTAGCTTGTAAATCTGTTAAAATACCTATAGATGTAGATATTATATAAAATCCTCTTTTTTTTTTATATAAATCTTTATTTTTTATATATAAACGTTTACCAGGTTTTGATAAACGTGTTATTTCATTAATAACTGCTTTATTATTTTTATATTTTAAATATATATCTAATTGATTTTTTGAATTGATTTTATAGCTTTTAATAAAACCTTCTTTAACTAAAATATTTAAAATATATATACTTTGTCTTGAACATTGTTGTGTTATTTTAGATTTTTTTGATAAATAACCGTTTTTAATTTTTGAAAATAAATTTGAAAGAGTATCTGTAATTATCATATTATATTATATTACCAGCTATATTTTGAAACACCGGGTAAAAATCCTTCAGATGTTAATTTACGTAATTGAATTCTAGATATTTTAAACAAACGATAAATACTTTTTGAACGTCCTGTTAAAATACATATATTTTTTATACGTGTTATTGAAGAATTTTGATTAAAAAAAAACCATTTTTGTTGTATTTTATATCTTAAATCTTTTTGTATATTTAAATTTTTTGAAATAATTTTTAAAATTAATCTTTTTTTTTCTAAATTTTTAAATAAATAACGTTGTTTTATATTTTTTTTTATTTTTTTTTGCATAAAATTTTTTAAAAAATTTTAAAGTGGAGATAATCGGATTCGAACCGATAACCTTATATTTGCAAAACATATTTTCTACCAATTGAAATATATCCCCAATAAGTGTATTGGGACTCGAACCCAAGACCATCGGATTAAAAGTCCGGTGCTCTACCAACTGAGCTATACACTTATTAAAAAATTAAATATTTATAAATATTTTTTTAAAAAATAAAAATTTTTGATTTAAAAAAACATTTATTTTTTCTTTTAAAATATTATTTAATAAAGGATTTTCTTTTATTTTAATATCTTGATTATTTTTATATATATTTAATTTTTTAGTTATAAATAATTCAAAATTAAAACAAAAAGTTTTATAAGAATTATTAAGAAAAAAAATAATATTATTTTTTTCAAAATTAATTTGATTTTTTTTTTTATTATCAAATATTATTTTTTTTTTTCTAAATTTAATATTATAACAAATTTTTGGTAAAAAAAAATAAGTAATAAAAAAATAAAAATTTAAAAATAAAAAAAGAAACCAAGAAACTTGATTAAAAAATGAAAATTGATCAAATTGTGGCATATTTTATTTGTTTTTTTGATTTATTTCATGTACATTTATTTTTCTAGAAAGAACACTTTTTTTAAAATTTTTATTTTTTTTTTGATTTCTTATAATATCTTGTATATAAAAAATTCTAGAAAGTAAATATTTTTTTTTTGAATTTAAATTAATATTTACTTTAAAATTAATATATCTTAATTTATAACTATTAATTAATTGTTTTGGTTTTATTTTTTTTGAAATATAAAATTTTTTTTTATTTTTTATTTTTTTATTTAAATAAAAAGTTTTTTTATTATTAACTAAACTATTTAAATTAATAGGATTCATTGAAAAAATAATACCTAATATTAAAACTAAAATTTTTTTATTATTTCCACCAGTTATTCTTCCTTTTATTTTATTATTATTTTTTTTTAAAATATTTCTAAAAATTATTTTATTAAAATTATGTATAATATCATAATTTAAATCATAATTAAATAAAAATTTATTTTCATATTGAACTTTAATAGTATAAATATCTTTTAAATTTATTAAAGTAAAAGGTAAATAAACATTTTCATAATTATTTAATTCTAAAATATTAGAATCTAAATTTTTATATAAAATAGGATTTTCAAATAATACTTTTTTAAAATTAGTTTTATTTGTTTTTAGATAATTATTTTTTAAAAATTGTTGATAATTTAATAATTTATTAATTTTTTTTTTTTTTAATTTTTGCATATTAAATAAATTTTAGGCCTAGTAGGACTTGAACCTACAACTACACCGTTATGAGCGGTATGCTCTAACCAATTAAACTATAAGCCTTTTATTTATAAATAAATTTTGTTTTAACAGGTAATTTATTTGAACCTGCTTTTAAAACTTTTTTAGCATTTTCTAATGAAATACCACTAATTTCATATAAAATTTGCCCTTTTTTTACTTTAGCAACCCAAAATGAAACAGCACCTTTACCTTTACCCATACGATTTTCAGTAGGTTTAGCTGAAACAGGTGTATCCGGAAAAACTCTAATCCATAGAAATCCTAATCTTTTCATTTTTCGAATAATTATTCTACGTGTTGCTTCTATTTGTTTAGCTGTTAATCTTGTTTCCTCTAAAACTTTAATAGCATATTTACCAAAAATTATTTTATTACCTTTTGTTGTTTTACCTACAAGTTTACCTTTAAATTGTTTTTTATATTTTGTTTTTTTAGGAAATAACATAAATTTAATCTTTTTTTAAAAAAATCCATAATTTAATACTACAAATACCAGATGGTGTTTTAAATTCATTTAAATGATATTTAATATCATATTTTAAAGTATTTAAAGGTATTTTACCTTTTTGATAAATTAATTTTTTTTTACGTTTAGAACCATTTAATCTACCTTTAAATTGTAAACGATAACCTATAAAATTAGAAAATATTTTAAAAAAACTTTGAAGAATATTATTAATATTTTTTATAAATTTTTTATGAGATTTTTTTCTTTCTAAAGCTTGTTTTATATAATAAGAAATTATATTGATATTTTTAGTATATAAAGCATAACTAAAATTATATATCATTTTTTTAGTATCCTTATTTATTTTATTATTTTTTTTTATAAAACGAAAAATTTTTTTTAAATTTTTTTTTAAAATTTTTAAATCATTTATTTTTACATTTTTTACAAAAAGTTTTATATTTTTTTCTTTACAATATAAATTTAAATTATTAATAATTTTATTATAAGGTAATTTATAAAAATTTTTTGAATTATAATTATGTCGTATATAAATATACACATAAATATTTTTTGAAATTTTAACAGTATTTATTTTGATTAATTTTATATTTTTATAATTAAAAATATTTTCAAAATATTTTCTAATTTCTAAATCAAAATGTAATAAATTTGAGTATTCATTTTTTTCAACAATCCAATTTGAATGCCAATTTTCTTGTTTATTTAGTCGTAAACTAATTGGTATTATTTTTTGACCCATAATTAAATATTATTTTTTTTTTTTATATATATGTTTTTTACGTGTATTAATAAATTCACCAAATTTAAAGCCGATCATTTTTTCATTTATTTTTAAATTTACAAAAGTTTTTCCATTATAAACATTTATAAAATGATTAACATATTCTGGTAATATTATTAAATTTTTATTATCTATTTTTATCCATTGTTTTTTTTTTAATAAATTTACTTTAAAAAAAGGACCTTTATATTTACTTCTAGACATAAATTTTTATTGAATTATTAATTTTTTTTTATTTTTTTTTCTAGTTGGTTTACCTTTAGTTATTTTACCTTGAGGAGTTACTGAAGGTCTACCACCACTAGTTTTTCCTTCACCACCACCATGTGGGTGATCTACAGGATTTTTAGCTACACCTCGAACTACTGGTCTACGATTTAACCATCTAGATCTACCAGCTTTACCTAATTTTATTTTTTTAAAATTTATATTTGAAACAATACCTAAAGTTGCATAACAACTTAATAATATCAATTTTAATTCACCAGAACTTAATCGAATTTTTGCATATTTATCTTCAATTTTTTGTATTAATTGACCTGAAGTACCTGCACTTCGAATTAATTTTCCTTTTGAATTTTTATTTAAACTTATATTATGTATTAAACTACCTATAGGTATATTTCTTAGAGGTAAAGCATTACCTATTTTTAATTCAGCTTTAGGTGAACTTTCAATATGTTGATTTATTTTTAAACCTTCGGGAGCTAAAATAAAAAAAGATTCTATATCATTCTCTATATAAGCTATGTTTGCAGATCTATTAGGATCATATACTATTTTTTTAACAAAACCTTTAACATTTTTTAAAGATCTATTAAAGCTTATTTTTCTATATAAACGTTTATGACCTCCACCTCGATGTCTTACAGTAATTCTACCTTGATTATTTCTACCATTTGATCTTTTAAAACCTTTTATTAATTTTTTAATTTTAAATTTTTTACTTAAATCATTTTTTTTTAATAAAACTGTTTGTCTTTGTGATGGTGTAATGGGATTTATTTTTTTTTCTATCATTTTATATGGTATATAGATATAATCTATTATGTTATATATTTTTAATAAAACAATTTCAGATTCAAAAAGTATATTATATTCATTAACTATATTATATGGTATAAATGAATATCAATCTAAAAAAATTTGTAAAAATATAGGAATTAATCCTCAAATAACTATTAATAAACTTAAAAATAATCATGTAAACCGTTTAATAAATTATATTAATAAAAATATAAAAATTGAACAATTATTAAAAAAATCTAAAAAAGATAGATTAACTGAATTATTAGAGATTAAAAGTAATCGTGGAATAAGACAAAGTTTAGGATTACCTGTAAGAGGACAAAGAACACATACTAATGCAAAAACCATAAAAAAAATTAAAAAAATTTTTATTCAAAAAAAAACAATTAGTAAAAAACGTCCTATTAAATCAAAAAAAAAAAAATAAAATTATTATAAATAAAAATGATTAAAAAAAAATATAAAAATAAAAATCCTTTAATTTTAGGTAATCTTTATGTAAAATGTAGTTTAAAAAATACTATTATAAGTTTAACTAAATATAATGGTGAACTTTTAAAACAATGGTCTACAAAATCTCTTAAAAAAACTAAATTTAAAAAAAATACACCATATAATGTTCAATTAATCGTATATAAAATTAATAAATTTATTCAATTAAAAAAAATAAAAAAATTAAATATATATTTTAATGGTACTGGTTTAGGTCGATTTAATATTTTAAAAAATATAAAAAAAAATAAAATAAAAATAGGATATATTTTTGATAAAACCTCTAAACCTTTTAATGGTTGTAGAATTAAAAAAATGAAAAGACGTTAATTGGATAGGTGATCGAGTGGTTTAAGGTGTCAGTCTTGAAAACTGAAGTATGTAAAAATACCGTGGGTTCAAATCCCACTCTATCCTTTTAAAAGCTAGAGACGGAATCGAACCGTCATTAAAGGATTTGCAGTCCTTTACATTACCATTATGTTATCTAGCCAAAATTAATTTAAAAAAAAATTATGAAAAAAAATAAAAAATTCTTTACTTATAAAAATAAAATTATTTTAACAGATGGAGCTTCTTTAAAAATAACATCTATTAAGTATATTAAAAATTATCAATTAAATTTTAAAATATTTCAAAAAAAAAAAGTAAATGAAAATTTAAATAATATTTTAAATAAAAATAAATTAAATTTTATTAAAAAAATATCTATTTAAAAAGAAATAAATATAAATAAATATTTCAAAAAAAAAAAGTAAAATAAAAAAAAAAAATAATTGATTTATAAAATCAGGAGGTGAAATTATATTAGTTATTAAAATAAATTTTATATAAAAAAATTTTCTTAAATTAATAATTGTTTTTATTTTAAAAATATTATTAAATATTATAAAATAAAATAAAAAAAAATATATAAAAATAAAAAAAAAATATATAAAAGAAATAAAAAAAAAATTAAAATAATTATTAATTTTAGGTTCAAAATATATATTAAATAAATAATTATTAGAAAAATTTATATTTAAAAAAAAATACCAAATATTTGGAATTATTTTTATTAATATTATATTTATAATAAAAAAATTTAATAAAAAAAAAATTAAAAAAAATTTAATTATTTTAAAATTTTCATATTTATATAAACCTGATAATAAAAAAATCCAAAATAATATTAAACTTAATTGAAATATTATAAATATTGAAATTGAAAAAGAAATAAAAATATTTGTAAAAAATATTTCAGTAATATTTGTAAATATAAAATATTTTAGCATATTTTTTTTTATTAATATACTTATTAATAAATATATTAATTCATTAGAAAAATAATATAAAATTAAAAAGAGATATAAAAAACTAATTAAAAGTATAAAAAAATTATATTTTAATTCATATAAATGTAATTGTAAATGAGTTATTATTTTATTTTTTTTCATAATTTTTAAGCCTACTTGGTGAAATTGGTAAACACGATAGATTTAAAATCTGTTCCCTATTTGAGGGTTATTGGTTCAAGTCCAATAGTAGGTATATATTATCAAAGTGGTGAAATTGGTAAACACGTTACACTTAGGATGTAAAGCTTTAATGCATTAAGGGTTCAAGTCCCTTCTTTGATAAATTCTATAATAATAGAATTTAAATAAAATAAAAAATAAATAAATTTTTTTATTTTATTTTTTTTTAAATTTAATATGATTCAAATACAAACTAAATTAAAAATAAATGATAATAGTGGTATTAAAATAGGACAATGTATAAAAATATATAAAAAAAAAACAGGTAAAATTGGTGATACAATTTTAATTTCAGCAAAAAGCCTACGTTTAAACCAAAAAAAAAAAATTAAAATAAATAAAGGTGATTTATTTAAAGCATTAATAGTTCATACAAAATATCAAAAAAATAGTACAATAGGTAATATAATTAAATTTGATAAAAATTGTATAATTATTTTAAATAATCAAAATAAACCATTAGGAACACGTATCTTTGGACCTATTACTTCTGAATTTAGAAAACAAAAAAATTTTAAAATATTATCTTTATCTTCAAATATTCTATAAAAATTATTTAAATTATGAATAAAAATTTTAAAAACCATTATCAAAATATTACAACATATGACTTAATAACAAAGTTTAATTTTAAAAATGTATATCAAATTCCTAAAATTAATAAAGTTTTCTTAAATATTGGTTTTAAAAATGCTAATATTGAAAAAAAAAAATTAATAAATATAATTACACTATTAAAATTAATAACTAATCAAAAACCTATTGTAACAAAATCAAAAAAAAATAATATTTTTTTAAAAATAAAAAAAAATTCTATTATTGGTTGTAAAATTACTTTAAGAAAAAAAAATATAAATATTTTTTTAGAAAAACTTTTAATATTTATATTACCAAATACAAATGAAATAAAATTAAATATAAAAAATAATAATATTTTAAATTTTCAAATAAATAATATTTTAAATTTTTTTGAATTAGAAACTGAATTTTTAAAATTTAGAGATATACCTCCAATAGATGTATCAATTCATACAAACTCAAAAAAAAATAATGAATTATTAATATTATTAAATTCATTATTTTTTATAAAATAAAATATTTATTAGCAAAAATAGCTCAATGGTAGAGTATAACCTTGCCAAGGTTAATGTTGAGGGTTCGAGTCCCTTTTTTTGCTTAAATTAATTTTTTAATAAATGGACCCAAAGGCAGTATTTGGTATTTCCAAAAAAAATAAGGGAATAATAATAGAATTGACATTTATATAATTAAAATAAGTGATTATAGATTAATTGGTAAATCCTTTATCTTCCAAGTAAATATTGTGGGTTCAAGTCCCACTAATCACAAAAGGAGAAATGGCTGAGTGGTTAAAAGCGGCAGACTGTAAATTTGTTGAAATAATTTCTACGTAGGTTCAAATCCTACTTTCTCCATTATACTAATAATTAAAATTTTATATTCTTTAAGATATAATTTAATGTAAGAATGTTTACTTTAAATTTTCTTTGATTTTTTAAAAATTTATATTAAATTTTAATATAAAAATTAAATAGAGTTTGATCCTGGCTCAGAATAAATGCTATTGGTATGCTTAACACATGCAAGTTAAATGTTTTTATAAAACATAGCGAACGGGTGAGTAACGCGTGAATATCTACCTTTTAATTCAGAATAATTATTTATATAAAAATACTGGATAATTCATAAAGTTTTATAACGTTATAAGATGAGTTTGCGTAAGATTAGGTAGTTGGTAGTTTAAAAGACTACCAAGCCGACTATCTTTAGCTGGTTTGAAAGAATGATCAGCCACATTGGGACTGAGACACGGCCCAAACTTTTTTAAAGGCAGCAGTGAGGAATTTTGGACAATGAGCGAAAGCTTGATCCAGCAATACCAAGTGAGTGAAGAAGGCTAATTAGGTTGTAAAGCTCTTTCATTAAGGAGGAAAATGACAGTACTTAAAAAAGAAGTTCCGGCTAATACCCGTGCCAGCAGCCGCGGTAATACGGGAGGAGCGAGCATTATTCGGAATGATTAGGCGTAAAGAGTTTGTAGGTGGTTTTTTAAGTTGAAAAAAACAAATTAGAGCTTAACTTTATAAATTTTTTCAAAACTGAAAAACTAGAGTATAAATAGAGGATAATGGAATTTCTATTGGAGGGATAAAATATGTTGATAATAGAAGGAAGGCCAAAAGCGAAGGCAATTGTCTGGGTATATACTGACACTGAGAAACGAAAGCTTGGGTAGCGAACGGGATTAGAGACCCCGGTAGTCCATGCTGTAAACGATGAGTGCTCATATTTAGATTTTTTAGATATCAAGCTAACGCGTTAAGCACTCCGCCTGAAAAGTATAATCGCAAGATTGAAATTCAAAGGAATTGACGGGAGTCTACACAAGCGGTGGAGCATGTGGTTTAATTCGATAATACGCGCAGAACCTTACCAACTCTTGCTAATTAAATTAAAAAATTAAATTTAATTTAAACAGGCGTTGCATGGCTGTCGTCAGCTCGTGTTGTGAAATGTTTGGTTAAATCCTTTAACGAGCGCAACCCCTATTATTAGTTACTAATTTATTATATAAGATAAAAGTACTCTAATAAAAATGTCAATGATAGGTTGAAGGAAGGTGGGGATGACGTCAAGTCTTCATGGCCCTTATGAGTTGGGCTACACACGTGCTACAATGATAATTACAGTGAGAGGCAATAATGATTAAAAATTGGAGCAAATCTTTAAAGATTATCTTAGTTCGGATTATGGGCTGCAACTCGCCCATATGAAGTTGGAATCGCTAGTAATCGCAGAACAGCATGCTGCGGTGAATATGTTACTAGACTTTGTACACACCGCCCGTCACATCCAGGAAGTTAATTATTTTTAAAATAATTTTTAATTTTTTAATTTTGATAAAAAAATTATTTAATTTTAATAATTTTTATTACTAAATAAAAAATTAAAAGTTCCTAAAAGATAATTAGTAACTTTGATGAAGTCGTAACAAGGTAGTCGTAGGGGAACCTGTGGCTGGAAGAGCTCTTTAACATTCTTACATTAAATTATATCTTATAAGAAAAAATAAATAATAAAAAGGGAAAATAGTTTAATTGGTAAAATAATAGTCTCCAAAATTATTGTTATTGGTTCAAGTCCAATTTTTCCTGAAATTATATATATTTATATAAACTTATACTTTTATTTTTTAATATAAATAATTTTAATTGTTTAAGTATATTTTATATAAAATATGCTTTTTAAATTTTTAATATGAAAATAATACAAAAATTTAGTCAATATTTATTACAAGTTTTACCTATTATAAATTATACAATTTATAAAAATGAATTATGTATAAATATTCCACATAATAAAATAATTCCTATATTTTTTTTTTTAAAAAATCATACTAATAGTCAATTTAAATTATTATCAGAAATTTGTGCTGTTGATTATATAAATAAACAAAAACGTTTTGAAATAATTTATAATTTATTAAGTATACGTTTTAATAATAGATTAAAAGTTAAAATATTAATTAATGAATTACAACCTATTGATTCTCTAGCTGATATTTATAAAAATGCTGATTGGTCTGAAAGAGAAATTTGGGATATGTTTGGAATTTTTTTTTTAAATCATCCAGATTTAAGAAGAATTTTAACCGATTATGGTTTTGAAGGACATCCTTTAAGAAAAGACTTTCCTTTAAGTGGTTTTTTAGAAGTATACTATAATGAATTAAAAAAAAGAGTAGTATATGAACCAATAAATCTATCACAACAATATAGATTATTTGAATTTAATAGTCCTTGGAATAAAAAAATACATTAATATTATTTAATAAAATATTTGTTTTTAGGTTTAATTCTATTTCATTTAATGAGATGGAATCAAAAATCTTTATTTGCAGTTCTTAATAATCATTTAATAGATTATCCAACACCTGTTAATTTTAATTATTTTTATGGATTTGGTGTTTTAGCCGGTTTAATGTTAGTTATACAAATATTAACTGGTATTTTTTTAGCAATGCATTATACACCTCATATTGATTTAGCTTTTAATAGTGTAGAACATATTATGAGAGATGTTAATAATGGTTGGTTAATTAGATATGCACATGCTAATGGTGCTTCTTTTTTTTTTATTGTAGTTTACGTACATATTTTTAGAGGTTTATATTATGGTTCATATATAACTCCTAGAGAAAAAATCTGGTGCTCAGGTGTAATTATTTTTATATTAATGATGGCTACAGCTTTTATGGGTTATGTTTTACCTTGGGGACAAATGAGTTTTTGGGGTGCTACCGTTATTACTAATTTATTTTCTGCTATACCTCTTATAGGTAAAGATATAGTTGATTGGTTATGGGGTGGTTTTGCTGTAGATAATCCTACATTAAATCGTTTTTTTAGTTTACATTTTACTTTACCTTTTGTAATAGCAGGTGCAGTTATTATACATTTAGCTTTATTACATGAAGTAGGCTCTAATAATCCTTTAGGTTTAACTATAAAAACAGAAAATATACCATTTTATCCTTATTTTTATGTAAAAGATTTATTTGGTGTTATGTGTTTATTATTAATTTTCTTTATATTTGTTTTATATTATCCAAATACTTTAGGTCATCCAGATAATTATATTGAAGCTAATCCTATGAAAACACCTTTACATATTGTTCCTGAATGGTATTTTTTACCTTTTTATGCTATCTTAAGATCTATACCTAATAAAATTGGGGGTGTTATAGCTATGTTTGGTTCTTTAATTGTTATGTTAACTATTCCTTTTACTAATTCATCAGAAATAAGAAGTACTACTTTTAGACCTATCTTTAAAGTTTGTTTTTGGTTATTTATTGTAGCTTTTTTCATATTAGGTTGGGTTGGACAAATGCCTGTTGAATATCCTTATACAGAAATAGGTGTTATTAGTATGATTTATTATTTTTCTTTTTTTATAATTATTATACCTTTCTTAGGTAAATTTGAATCTTTCTTAATTCGTTATAAAACTAAAAAATAATAATTTATATTTCTATAATAATTAAGTATATATATATTTAATTATTATAATATATATCTATATATATAAATATAATTAATTTTAAAAATTAATTATATTTTTAATAAAAAATTATTATTTATTTTGATATTTTTTTACCATTCTAAAGCATCACTACACCAAATATAAATAAAACCAATAATTAATTCAACTAAAAATTCTATCATTGTCCAAAAACCGAATGAAAAATTAGAACTTAAAGTTAAAACCCAAGGAAAAACAAAAACAGCTTCTAAATCAAAAATGATAAAAAGAATTGCTACTAAATAAAATTTAACATCAAAAACTTTTCTAGCATCGTCATATGGATTAAAACCACATTCATAAGCTGTTAATTTTTCTAAATCATCTTTTTGTTTGACTAATATAAAAGATAAATTAAAAATTAAAATTGATAAAAATAAACTTAAAAGTAAAAATATAAAAATATTTGAGTAATTTAATAACATAATTTTATTTTGTTTTTTTATAAAAATTAAAATATAAAACGGAAAAAACGGGACTCGAACCCGCGACCAATAACGTGACAAGCTATTACTCTAACCAACTGAGCTACTTTTCCTTTATATTATAATTATATTAATGTAAATTTAAAGCATCATTAATATATATACAAGTTAATATAGTAAAAACATATGCTTGTATCATAGCTACAGCTATTTCTAATCCCATTAAAAAAACTAACAACATTAGAGGAACAAAATGTGCTAAAAAAATTAAACTATTTACACTTAACATTGTCCAAGCAAAACCTGCTATTATTTTTAATAATGTATGTCCAGCCATCATATTAGCAAAAAGTCGAACAGGTAAACTTATAACACGAAATATATATGAAATTAATTCAATAGGAACTAATAAAGGTACTAAAGCTATACTTGAACCACTAGGTAAAAATAAATTTAAAAAATTTATTTTATATTTTTTAATACCTATTATATTAAAACCTATATAAATAGTTAATGCTAAAGTAAAAGTAATAATTAAATGACTTGTTAAAGTAAAACTATATGGTATCATTCCTATTAAATTACATAATAATAAAAAGAAGAAAAGAACAAAAATTAAAGATACAAATTGTTTATTATCTTTTCCACCAATATTAGCATAAGTTAATTCTAAAGTTGTTGTAAATATTGTTTCAAAAACTTGTTGAAAATTTGTTGGAATAAATTTAGTTTTGATACAAATATATATATATATAAATAAAAAACCTATAATTGTTATTAAAGATGCATTAGAAAAAACAAAAGGTATTTGAAAAATAGGTAAAATTTCAAATTGTTCAAATGGACTTGTTATAAACATAAAATTAAATTAATTACCACCCCACCAATAAACTGATACAAATAAAAATAACCAAACAACATCTACAAAATGCCAATACCAAGCAGCAGCTTCAAAACCGAAGTGGTGTTGTTTTGTAAAATGATGATTAATTAATCTAATAGTACTTACTAAAATAAATACAGTACCAACAATAACGTGAAAACCATGGAAACCTGTTAATAAATAAAAAGTAGAACCATAAATACCGTCTGATATATTAAAACTACTTTCAATATATTCATATGCTTGTATTAATGTAAAGATTAATGCTAAAGATATTGTTAATACTAAACTTAATATAGCATTTTTTCTATCACCATATACAATTGAATGATGTGCCCAAGTAATTGTAGCACCTGAAGATAATAATATAATTGTATTTAATAAAGGAATACCCCAAGCATTTACAGTTTCAATACCTAAAGGAGGCCATAAAGAACCTATTTCAGGTGTAGGAGCTAAAGCTGAATGAAAAAAAGCCCAGAAAAAACTAATAAAAAAAGATAACTCAGTACCTATAAATAATAAAACACCTTTTCTTAAACCCATTTGTACTTGTTTTGTATGATTACCTTCATAAACAGCTTCTCTTACAATATCACGGAACCAAGTATACATTGTTAATGAAACTATTAAAAAACCTGTTAATGTTAAAAGATTACTACCATTATAACCATGTAAATACATTACAAAACCAAAAGTTAAAAAAAAAAGTCCAAAAGATATTACAAAAGGCCATGGACTTGCATCTACTAAATGATATGGATGTTTAATTTTTGTAGTATTTTCTGTAATTTTTTTAAAAAATAATAAATCATTTTTAAATTTATTGATTTTTGTAATATCAGTAGTTGTTTCAATTTTTAAATTTTTTTTATTAATATAATAATAATTTTTCATATAATGTTGTTAATTTTAAAAATAAATTTTAATAATTAATTATTTAATTATAAATAATATTACTTAAATAATATTATTTTTTTAATATTTAATATCAAAAAAATAATATAAATATAAAAAATAATAAAATAAAAATATTTTTAAAAATTAATATTAAATTTTAATTTTTTAATATCTTTATAATATTGTTTTTTAGTATTTATTGTTTTACTTTTATTTTTAGATGTTTGAATAATTTCATTTGTTATATTTTTTAAATTAGAATTTAATAATAACCATGATATTGACTTTTTAATTTGTTTATCTTCATTAAAAAAAATTAAAAAATATGCATCTTTTTTTTTTTTACTTTTTTTTTTATTTGGTATACTTATTGCTTTTAATTTTGGCAATAAATTTTTAATACATTTTATTAAAATAAAAATAGGTTTTTGTTTTGTATTTTTTTTTAAATTTATTAAAATATTTTTAAATATATGTTCAGAATTAGTTTTTTTACCTTTTTTTAATAATATATTTATAAATATTTTTTTTATTTTAAACTCTTCGTAATTTAGTTCCATATTTTGATCTTGAAGTTTTTCTTTTTAATATACCTAATAAATCATATTTACCTCTAACTATATGATATTTTACACCAGGTAAATCTTTTACTCTACCACCTCGAACTAAAACAATAGAATGTTCTTGTAAATTATGTCCTATACCAGGTATATATGAAATAACTGTATATCTACTTGTTAATCTAACTTTAGCTACTTTACGTAAAGCTGAATTAGGTTTTTTAGATGTTTTAGTATATACTTTTAAACATATTCCTTTTCTTTGTGGACATTGTTTTAAAGCGGGACTTTTATTAATTTTTTTTTTTTCTAAACGTTTTTGTTTTTGTAAAAATAATTGATTTATTGTTGACATAATTTTTTTTGAATAATAACGGATTTGAACCGCTAACATTTTCGGTGTAAACGAAATACTCTACCAATTGAGCTAATTATTCATATGGGCCTAAGTAGACTTGAACTACTGACTTTACACTTATCAGGCGTATACTCTAACCAACTGAGTTATAGGCCCTTTTGAAGTAAAAGGATTCGAACCTTTGATTATCCGCACCAAAAACGGAGGCCTTACCACTTGGCTATACTTCAAAATAAAATAATAATACTTATTATGCTTAGAAAGATTCGAACTTTCATTTTATAGATCCGCAATCTAATACTTTATCCATTAAGCTATAAGCATTTTTTTTTTATTTTTTATGATTTTTATTTTAATTATATTATTTTCATTTAATATTTTTTTTAAAATTATTAAAAAATTAAATAATTGAAAAATATTTTTAAATTTTATATCAATTTTTTGTGTATAATTTTTGTATATAAAATGTTCACGTGATTTTTTATTTACATGTGGAGATCTTAATAATGTAAAAATTTTATTTTTATTTTTTATTTTAAATATTCCATTTATTTGAATATTTTTAAAATTATTATTTTTTTTTAATTTTAATAAATTTTCTTTAATATTATTTATTTTTTTTATAGATTTAAATGTTATTCTTAAAATATACATAAATATATTTTTTATTTTTTGTCTGGAGGTGGATTTGAACCACCGACACAAAGATTTTCAGTCTTTTACTCTAACCAACTGAGCTATCCAGACTAAATATTATATTAATAAATATAAATAAATTTTATTTAAATATAATAATATAATATTGGGAAATATAAATAAAAATAAAATAAATTGTGTATTAAGCAATAAAATTACACTTTGTGCTTTATTTATTTTTGATATATACATTTTTTTATATATTTTTTCAAAATAAATTATTTTTATTACTTTTAAGTAATAAAAAGAACTCATAATACTTATAATTATTCCAAAAAAAACTAGATTAAAATAATTATTTTTTATAGCAGAAAAAAATATAAATAATTTAGAAAAAAATCCAGCTAAAGGAGGTATTCCTGCTAATGAAAAAATATTTATTACAATAATTGCAGCTATTAATTTATTTATTGTAAAAATATTAGATAAATCTGTTAAATATTTAGCAGGTTTATGATTAATATTTAAAGAAAGATAAGAAGTCCATAAATTAATACTTGTTACAACATATATAATAATATATAATAATATAAAAGGAATATTATTTAATAAATTTGAAGTAAACCCTATAAGGATGAAACCTACATGACTTATTGAACTATAAGCTAATAATCTTTTTATTTTTTTTTGTTGTAATGCTGATAAAGCACCTACTAACATTGAAAGTAAAGATATTGTATAAAAAAAAATTTCAAAAAAGAAAGAAATATTAATAAATATATCAAAAAAAAATCGAATTAAAATACCGATAAAAGCTATTTTAGGAACAATTGCGAAAAAACTTGTAACATTATTAGGAGCACCTTCATAAACATCAGGTAACCAAAAATGAAAAGGAACTGCACCTATTTTAAATAATATACCCGCAATTATAAAAACCAATGAATATACAATTCCTAATAATAAATCAGTATTTTTTAAAAAATCAATATTTGAAATAAATAAAAAAATTGTATTAAAATTTAATGAACCTATTATTACATATAAAATAGAACAACCGAATAATATAAATCCAGATGCTATAGAACCTAATATAAAATATTTTAATGCAGCCTCAATAGAAATTATTGATTTTTTTTGAGAAGCGGTTAATATATAAAAACTTAAACTTTGTAATTCAATTGCTAAATATAAAGTAATAAAATGGTTTGAAGATATTAAAACCATTAAACCTAATAGTGATATTAACATTAAAATATTTATTTCATATGCGTTAATTTTTTGTTGAATTACGTATTTTTGTTGTGTAAAAAAACAAACAATTGTGGATAATATCAAAATAATTTTAATAAATTGTGTAAAATTATTTATAATAAGAACACCATTCATAGCATTATTTGAAATATTATTTATATTAAAAGTTAGAATTAAAAGAATTAATAATAAATATATTATTATAGAATTTAAATTTTTAGTAATCAAAATTTTTTCATAATTTTGATTATTTTTATAAAAAACTCCAAATAATAATAAAATTAATAAAATAGTAGTTAAAAAAAATTCTGGAATAAGAATTTCAAAATTATTATTAAAAATTTCTTGTAAAATCATATTATAAAATAAAATAAATAAATATTATAAAAATATTTATCTACTATATATGCTATATATTTATAAATTTTTTAATTTATAAATATTATTTATTGTAAAAAAATAAAATAAAATAAAAATGTCTTTAAAAAAAATAAAAAATTTTTCTATAAATTTTGGTCCACAACATCCAGCAGCTCATGGTGTTTTACGACTTATATTAGAATTAAATGGTGAAGTTGTTAAAAAAGCAGATTCACATATAGGTTTATTACATAGAGGTACTGAAAAATTAATTGAATATAAAAATTATTTACAAGCTTTACCTTATTTTGATAGATTAGATTATGTTTCTATGATGTGTCAAGAACATGCTTACGTATTAGCTATTGAAAAACTTTTAAATTGTGATGTTCCTTTAAGAGCACAATATATTAGAGTATTATTTTCAGAAATAACACGTATATTAAATCATTTATTAGCTGTATGTTGCCATGCTTTAGATGTTGGAGCAATGACACCTTATTTTTGGGGGTTTGAAGAACGTGAAAAGTTAATGGAATTTTATGAAAGAGTTTCTGGGGCACGTATGCACGCAGCTTATTTTAGACCTGGGGGTGTTCACCAAGATTTACCTAAAGGATTATTAAACGATATCTATATTTTTTGTGATCAATTTAATACTAGATTAGATGAGATTGAAGAAATGTTAACAAATAATAGAATTTGGAAGCAAAGATTAGTTGATGTTGGTGTAGTTACAGCAAAAGAAGCTTTAAATCGAGGTTTTACTGGTGTAATGTTAAGAGGTTCAGGAATAGCTTGGGATCTAAGAAAAACTCAACCTTATGAGGTATACGATAAATTAGATTTTGATATTCCAGTAGGAACAAATGGAGATTGTTATGATAGATATTTAATTAGAATTGAAGAAATGAGACAATCTATTCGAATTATTTCTCAAGTTATTAATGAAATACCTACTGGTCCAATAAAATTAGATGATAAAAAAATAACAAATCCAAATAGAATACAATTAAAAAATTCAATGGAATCATTAATACATCATTTTAAATATTATTCTGAAAATATTACTGTAAATAGTGGAGAAACTTTTACAATGATAGAAGCTCCTAAAGGTGAATATGGTGTTTATTTAGTTTCTAATGGTACAAATAAACCATATCGTTGTAAAATAAAATCTCCAGGATTTATGCATTTACAAGCTTTAGATTTTATGGCTAAAAATCATATGATAGCTGATGTAGTAACAATTATTGGTACATTAGATGTTGTTTTTGGAGAAATCGATAGATAAAAAAATCTATGAAAAATAAATTTTTTAAAAAATATAAATTAAATCAATTACAAAAAATTAAACAAAATTATCAGTATATTTATATTTTTCGTTATTATGATTTAAGTATTAACGAAATAATATTAATAAAAAAAAAAATAAAAAATTTAAATTATAAATCTTTAATTTTAAAACAAAATTTAATAACAAATTATTTTCCAAATATAAAAAGTCAAAATTCAATTTTAATTTTATATGGTAATGAATATAATTTAAATATTATTAAAGATTTTTTAACTTTAAAAAAAATTGAATTAATTTATTTAAAAAATAATAATAACATTTATTCAAATTTAAAAATTAAAAAAATTATATCTAATAATGATATACCTTTAAATAGTTTAATAGTTAAACCTTTATTAAATTTTTTATATTATTTAAGAAAAATTTAAAAAAGGCGAATATAACTTAAAGGTAGAGTGTTAGATTGTGGGTCTAAATGTTATGGGTTCAAATCCCATTATTCGCCTTTTATAATATTATATATATATTTTTTATTATGTTTAATAAATTTATATTAATAATTTTACTTATTTTACCTTTACTATCAATTTTTACATTGTTTTTTATAAAAAGCGAAAAATTAATTAAAAATTTTAGTATTTTTATGTCGTTTTTCATTTTTATAGTTTCATTATTTTTATGGATTTTATTTGATAAATCTACTTCTAATTTTCAATATTTATTTAAAATAGAATGGATTAATCAATTTAACATTAATTTTTATTTAGGTGTTGATGGTATTTCACTTTTTTTTATTATATTAACAACATTTTTAATACCTATTTGTATGTTAATTAGTTATGAAATTATAACAAAAAATATAAAAGAATATTTTATTTTATATTTTATTTTAGAATTTTGTTTAATTATATCTTTTAGCGTATTAGATTTGCTTATTTTTTATATTTTCTTTGAAAGTGTTTTAATACCAATGTTTTTAATTATAGGTATTTGGGGTTCAAGAGAGCGTAAAATAAAAGCTTCTTATCTTTTTTTTATGTATACACTTGCAGGTTCTTTATTTATGTTTATAGCTATTATACATTTATTTTTAACTGTAGGTACAACAGATTATCAAATTTTATATTATAGTAATTTTAGATTTTCTTATGAAAAATTATATTGGTTAGCTTTTTTTTTATCATTTGCTGTTAAACTTCCAATGTTACCTTTCCATGTTTGGTTACCAGAAGCACATGTTGAAGCCCCTACTGCTGGTTCTGTTTTATTAGCTGGTATTTTATTAAAATTAGGTTCATACGGTATGGTTCGTTTTTTAATACCTTTATTTCCTAAAGCTAGTATTTATTTTACACCTTATGTATTAGTTTTATGTTTAATATCAGTTATTTATGCTTCTTTAACAGCTATAAGACAAACTGATTTAAAACGTATTATTGCTTATGCTTCTGTTGCACATATGAATTTTATTGTTTTAGGTATATTTTCTTTAACTATTCAAGGATTAGAAGGTAGTATAATACAAATGATTAGTCATGGATTAGTTTCAAGTGGTTTATTCTTTTCAATAGGTTGTTTATATGATAGATATCATACTAGATTTATAAATTATTATGGAGGATTAGCACATACAATGCCTTTATTTTGTATAGCATTATTTATATATGTTCTTGCAAATATGTCTATTCCAGGTACTAGTAGTTTTGTTGGTGAAATCTTAATATTAACTGGTGTTTTTGAAGATAATACAACAACAGCTATTTTTGCAACTATTGGTATGTTTCTAGGTGGTGTTTATTCTTTATTATTTTATAATAGAATATGTTATGGAAACATTCAAAATGTTTATTTAAAAATTTATTATGATTTAACTTATCGTGAATTTTTAATTCATTTAATTTTAATTATAAATATATTTTTATTAGGGTTATATCCTAAAATTTTTGAGAGTTGTATGCATGAAAGTATAACTAAAATTTTAGTGCATATTGATTTCTCTTATTTTTATTAAAAATAATTTTTTATTTTTAATAAAAAGCCCTTTTAGTCTAGTGGTTAGGACATTGCCTTTTCACGGCAAAAACACGAGTTCAATTCTCGTAAAGGGTATCTCATAAAAAAAATATATTATAATATATATTTTTTTTTAATATGATAATTTAATAACCTTTTAATGGCTATTGAATTATCATATATACTAGAATCAAATATTAAAAAATATAAAGATGAAAAAAGTTTACAAGAAACAGGTATTGTTCTTTCAATGAGTGATGGTATTGCTAGATGTTATGGTTTAACTAAAATCCAAGCAGGTGAAATGGTTGAATTTAATAATGGTAATATTAAAGGTATGGCTTTAAATTTAGAACCTGATGTAGTTGGTGTTGTTGTTTTTAGTAATGATAGAGAAATTCAAGAAGGAAACTTTGTTAGAAGAACTGGATCTATTGTAAGTGTACCTGTAGGTATTGAAGTACTTGGACGTGTAGTGGATGCTTTAGGTCAACCTATTGATGGTAAAGGTCCTATTACAACTAAACAAGAAAGTAGAGTAGAGATTAAAGCTCCAGGTATTATGCCAAGACAAAGTGTTAAAGAACCTGTTCAAACTGGATTAAAAGCTGTAGATAGTTTAATTCCTATTGGTAGAGGACAAAGGGAATTAATTATTGGTGATAGACAAACTGGTAAAACTTCAATTGCTTTAGATACTATTATTAATCAAAGAGAACCTCATTTAAAAAAAGATAAAGATAATCAAATTTATTGTATTTATGTGGGTGTTGGTCAAAAAAGATCTACAATTGCTGAATTAACTAAAACTTTAGAAGAAAAAAATTCATTATTTTATTCAATAATTGTTGCAGCTACTGCTTCAGATTCAGCTCCTTTACAATTTTTAGCACCTTATACAGGTTGTGCTTTAGGTGAATTCTTCAGAGATAATGGTAAACATGCTGTTATTTTTTATGATGATTTATCAAAACAAGCTGTTGCTTATAGACAAATGTCATTATTATTAAGAAGACCTCCAGGTAGAGAAGCTTATCCAGGTGATGTTTTCTATTTACACTCTAGATTATTAGAAAGAGCCGCAAAAATGAATAATAAAATAGGTGGTGGTTCTTTAACAGCTTTACCTGTTATTGAAACACAAGCTGGTGACGTTTCTGCATATATTCCTACAAATGTTATTTCAATTACTGATGGTCAAATATTTTTAGAAACTGAATTATTTAACCAAGGTCAAAGACCTGCAATTAGTGTTGGTTTATCTGTAAGTCGTGTTGGTTCTTCTGCTCAAATTAAAGCTATGAAACAAATAGCTGGTACTATGAAATTAGAATTAGCTCAATTTAGAGAAGTTCAAGCATTTGCTCAATTTGGTTCTGATTTAGATGCTACAACACAACAACAATTACATAGAGGTGTAAGATTAACTGAAATGTTAAAACAAGGTTTAAATGTTCCTTTATCAGTAGAAGATCAAGTTGTTATTATTTTCTTAGGAGTAAGAGGATTTTTAGATAAAATATCTGTAGATAAAATTTCAATTTTTGAAGATAAATGGTTAAATTTCATTAAAAATAATCATTCTGATATTTTAGAAACAATTTTAACAAAAAAAGAAATTTCTAAAGAATTAGATCAAAGAATAACTTTATTAGCTACCGATTTTACTAATAATTTTATAAATAAAATTTAATATTAAATTTTATTTATAGTATATATATATTTATATAATATAATTTTATAAATTTAAAAAATTTAAAAATTATTTTGTTTTAGTATATATTTTTATAAAAATATTTAAAAATTTTATTTATTTTTATAAAAAATAATTTATTTTTGTATATATTAAAAATTAAAAATTAAAATAAAAATTATTATGACAATAACAAATTTTTTAAAAAATCAATTTACTTTTTTAGATATGGCTGAACCTTGGCAAATAGGTTTTCAAGATCCTGCAACTCCAGTTATGGAAGGTATTATAAATTTTTATCATGATATTATGTTTTTTTTAGTTATTATAACAGTTTTTGTTTTTTGGATGTTATTTAGAGTTATTTATCTTTTTGATGAAAAAAAAAATAAAAATCCAGCAACTGTTATACATGGTGCTACTATTGAAATTATTTGGACTACTATTCCAGCTTTAATCTTATTAGTTGTAGCTATTCCTTCTTTTGCTTTATTATATTCAATGGATGAAGTAATAGATCCTATAATAACTGTTAAAGTTATTGGTAGTCAATGGTATTGGAGTTATGAATATTCAGATAATTTAGAATTTTCTGATGAACCTTTAATTTTTGATAGTTATATGGTTCAAGAAGATGATTTAGAAATAGGTCAATTAAGAGTATTAGAAGTTGATAACCGTGTAGTTGTTCCTACTAATAGTCATATAAGAGTTTTAATAACATCATCAGATGTTTTACATTCATGGGCTATACCTTCTTTAGGTATTAAATTAGATGCTTGTCCAGGTCGTTTAAATCAAACTTCAATGTTTATTAAAAGAGAAGGTGTTTTTTATGGTCAATGTAGTGAAATTTGTGGAGTAAATCATGGTTTTATGCCTATTGTTGTTGAAGCTGTTTCATTAGAAGATTATTTAACCTGGTTAAAAAATAAAATTAATTTTGATTTAAACGTTTAAAATTAAATAATTTTATGTTTATTAAAATAGTAAGTGTAATAATAATATTATTATTATTATTTTCAGATATAAAAAATATTAAAAACAAAATTAATCAATTTTTTAAAAAAAAATTATAATTAAAAAAACCATTGCTTTTTTTAATTAATTTTATAAAAAAAAAATAATTTTTAATTTAAAAATTTTCAAAAAAAAAACAATGATTTTACAAAATATAAAAAAATGGTCAACAAGATGGCTTTTTTCAACAAATCATAAAGATATTGGTACTTTATATTTAATTTTTGGTGCTTTTTCAGCAATAGTTGCAACTGTAATGTCTGTATTAATTAGAATTGAATTAGCACAACCAGGTAATCAAATTTTTATGGGAAACCATCAAGTATATAATGTTATGATTACAGCACATGGTTTATTAATGATATTTTTTGTGGTTATGCCTATATTAGTTGGTGGTTTTGGTAACTGGTTTGTACCTATAATGGTAGGAGCACCTGATATGGCTTTTCCTCGTTTAAATAATATTAGTTTTTGGTTATTACCACCATCTTTATTACTATTAGTATCATCTGCTTTAGTTGAATCAGGTGCAGGTACTGGTTGGACAGCTTATCCACCATTATCAAGTGTAGCTGCACACTCAGGACCTTCAATAGATTTAGCTATTTTTAGTTTACACTTATCAGGTATTTCTTCATTATTAGGCGCAATTAATTTTATTGTTACTATTTTTAATATGAGAGCTCCTGGATTAAGTATGCATAGAATGCCTTTATTTGTATGGTCTCTTTTAATTACAGCTTTTCTTTTAGTTATAACTTTACCAGTATTTTCAGGTTCAATAACTATGTTATTAACTGATAGAAATTTTAATACTTCTTTTTATGACCCAGCTGGAGGAGGAGATCCAGTATTATTCCAACATTTATTTTGGTTTTTTGGACATCCAGAAGTTTATATTTTAATTTTACCAGCTTTTGGTATAGTTAGTCAAGTTAGTGCAACTTTTGCAAGAAAAAACGTATTTGGTTATTTAGGTATGGTTTATGCTATGTTATCAATAGGTTTATTAGGTTGTATTGTTTGGGCACACCATATGTATACTGTAGGTTTAGATGTAGATACTAGAGCTTACTTTACCGCAGCTACTATGATTATTGCAGTACCTACTGGTATTAAAATATTTAGTTGGTTAGCCACATTATGGGGTGGTTCTTTAAAATTTGAAACTCCATTATTATTTGTTTTAGGTTTCATTTTATTATTCGTAATGGGTGGAGTTACTGGTGTTATGATGGCTAATTCAGGTTTAGATATAGCTATTCATGATACTTATTTTATTGTGGCACATTTCCATTATGTATTATCTATGGGAGCTATGTTTGGTATATTTGCTGGATTTTATTATTGGATTGGTAAAATATCAGGACGTAGATATCCTGAAGTATTAGGTCAAATTCATTTTTGGTTATTTTTTGTAGGTGTAAATTTAACTTTCTTTCCAATGCATTTCTTAGGATTAGCTGGTATGCCTAGAAGAATACCAGATTTTCCTGATGCTTTTAGTGGTTGGAATGCTGTAAGTAGTTTTGGTTCATTTATTTCATTTTTTTCAGCTTTATTCTTTTTTTATATAGTATACGAAACTTTAATAAATGGTAAAAAAATATCAAAATAAATAATAATTTTTTATTAAAAATATAATTAATTTTTAAAATTAATTATATTTATATATATAGATATATATTATAATAATTAAATATATATATACTTAATTATTATAGAAATATAAATTATTATTTTTTAGTTTTATAACGAATTAAGAAAGATTCAAATTTACCTAAGAAAGGTATAATAATTATAAAAAAAGAAAAATAATAAATCATACTAATAACACCTATTTCTGTATAAGGATATTCAACAGGCATTTGTCCAACCCAACCTAATATGAAAAAAGCTACAATAAATAACCAAAAACAAACTTTAAAGATAGGTCTAAAAGTAGTACTTCTTATTTCTGATGAATTAGTAAAAGGAATAGTTAACATAACAATTAAAGAACCAAACATAGCTATAACACCCCCAATTTTATTAGGTATAGATCTTAAGATAGCATAAAAAGGTAAAAAATACCATTCAGGAACAATATGTAAAGGTGTTTTCATAGGATTAGCTTCAATATAATTATCTGGATGACCTAAAGTATTTGGATAATATAAAACAAATATAAAGAAAATTAATAATAAACACATAACACCAAATAAATCTTTTACATAAAAATAAGGATAAAATGGTATATTTTCTGTTTTTATAGTTAAACCTAAAGGATTATTAGAGCCTACTTCATGTAATAAAGCTAAATGTATAATAACTGCACCTGCTATTACAAAAGGTAAAGTAAAATGTAAACTAAAAAAACGATTTAATGTAGGATTATCTACAGCAAAACCACCCCATAACCAATCAACTATATCTTTACCTATAAGAGGTATAGCAGAAAATAAATTAGTAATAACGGTAGCACCCCAAAAACTCATTTGTCCCCAAGGTAAAACATAACCCATAAAAGCTGTAGCCATCATTAATATAAAAATAATTACACCTGAGCACCAGATTTTTTCTCTAGGAGTTATATATGAACCATAATATAAACCTCTAAAAATATGTACGTAAACTACAATAAAAAAAAAAGAAGCACCATTAGCATGTGCATATCTAATTAACCAACCATTATTAACATCTCTCATAATATGTTCTACACTATTAAAAGCTAAATCAATATGAGGTGTATAATGCATTGCTAAAAAAATACCAGTTAATATTTGTATAACTAACATTAAACCGGCTAAAACACCAAATCCATAAAAATAATTAAAATTAACAGGTGTTGGATAATCTATTAAATGATTATTAAGAACTGCAAATAAAGATTTTTGATTCCATCTCATTAAATGAAATAGAATTAAACCTAAAAACAAATATTTTATTAAATAATATTAATGTATTTTTTTATTCCAAGGACTATTAAATTCAAATAATCTATATTGTTGTGATAGATTTATTGGTTCATATACTACTCTTTTTTTTAATTCATTATAGTATACTTCTAAAAAACCACTTAAAGGAAAGTCTTTTCTTAAAGGATGTCCTTCAAAACCATAATCGGTTAAAATTCTTCTTAAATCTGGATGATTTAAAAAAAAAATTCCAAACATATCCCAAATTTCTCTTTCAGACCAATCAGCATTTTTATAAATATCAGCTAGAGAATCAATAGGTTGTAATTCATTAATTAATATTTTAACTTTTAATCTATTATTAAAACGTATACTTAATAAATTATAAATTATTTCAAAACGTTTTTGTTTATTTATATAATCAACAGCACAAATTTCTGATAATAATTTAAATTGACTATTAGTATGATTTTTTAAAAAAAAAAATATAGGAATTATTTTATTATGTGGAATATTTATACATAATTCATTTTTATAAATTGTATAATTTATAATAGGTAAAACTTGTAATAAATATTGACTAAATTTTTGTATTATTTTCATATTAAAAATTTAAAAAGCATATTTTATATAAAATATACTTAAACAATTAAAATTATTTATATTAAAAAATAAAAGTATAAGTTTATATAAATATATATAATTTCAGGAAAAATTGGACTTGAACCAATAACAATAATTTTGGAGACTATTATTTTACCAATTAAACTATTTTCCCTTTTTATTATTTATTTTTTCTTATAAGATATAATTTAATGTAAGAATGTTAAAGAGCTCTTCCAGCCACAGGTTCCCCTACGACTACCTTGTTACGACTTCATCAAAGTTACTAATTATCTTTTAGGAACTTTTAATTTTTTATTTAGTAATAAAAATTATTAAAATTAAATAATTTTTTTATCAAAATTAAAAAATTAAAAATTATTTTAAAAATAATTAACTTCCTGGATGTGACGGGCGGTGTGTACAAAGTCTAGTAACATATTCACCGCAGCATGCTGTTCTGCGATTACTAGCGATTCCAACTTCATATGGGCGAGTTGCAGCCCATAATCCGAACTAAGATAATCTTTAAAGATTTGCTCCAATTTTTAATCATTATTGCCTCTCACTGTAATTATCATTGTAGCACGTGTGTAGCCCAACTCATAAGGGCCATGAAGACTTGACGTCATCCCCACCTTCCTTCAACCTATCATTGACATTTTTATTAGAGTACTTTTATCTTATATAATAAATTAGTAACTAATAATAGGGGTTGCGCTCGTTAAAGGATTTAACCAAACATTTCACAACACGAGCTGACGACAGCCATGCAACGCCTGTTTAAATTAAATTTAATTTTTTAATTTAATTAGCAAGAGTTGGTAAGGTTCTGCGCGTATTATCGAATTAAACCACATGCTCCACCGCTTGTGTAGACTCCCGTCAATTCCTTTGAATTTCAATCTTGCGATTATACTTTTCAGGCGGAGTGCTTAACGCGTTAGCTTGATATCTAAAAAATCTAAATATGAGCACTCATCGTTTACAGCATGGACTACCGGGGTCTCTAATCCCGTTCGCTACCCAAGCTTTCGTTTCTCAGTGTCAGTATATACCCAGACAATTGCCTTCGCTTTTGGCCTTCCTTCTATTATCAACATATTTTATCCCTCCAATAGAAATTCCATTATCCTCTATTTATACTCTAGTTTTTCAGTTTTGAAAAAATTTATAAAGTTAAGCTCTAATTTGTTTTTTTCAACTTAAAAAACCACCTACAAACTCTTTACGCCTAATCATTCCGAATAATGCTCGCTCCTCCCGTATTACCGCGGCTGCTGGCACGGGTATTAGCCGGAACTTCTTTTTTAAGTACTGTCATTTTCCTCCTTAATGAAAGAGCTTTACAACCTAATTAGCCTTCTTCACTCACTTGGTATTGCTGGATCAAGCTTTCGCTCATTGTCCAAAATTCCTCACTGCTGCCTTTAAAAAAGTTTGGGCCGTGTCTCAGTCCCAATGTGGCTGATCATTCTTTCAAACCAGCTAAAGATAGTCGGCTTGGTAGTCTTTTAAACTACCAACTACCTAATCTTACGCAAACTCATCTTATAACGTTATAAAACTTTATGAATTATCCAGTATTTTTATATAAATAATTATTCTGAATTAAAAGGTAGATATTCACGCGTTACTCACCCGTTCGCTATGTTTTATAAAAACATTTAACTTGCATGTGTTAAGCATACCAATAGCATTTATTCTGAGCCAGGATCAAACTCTATTTAATTTTTATATTAAAATTTAATATAAATTTTTAAAAAATCAAAGAAAATTTAAAGTAAACATTCTTACATTAAATTATATCTTAAAGAATATAAAATTTTAATTATTAGTATAATGGAGAAAGTAGGATTTGAACCTACGTAGAAATTATTTCAACAAATTTACAGTCTGCCGCTTTTAACCACTCAGCCATTTCTCCTTTTGTGATTAGTGGGACTTGAACCCACAATATTTACTTGGAAGATAAAGGATTTACCAATTAATCTATAATCACTTATTTTAATTATATAAATGTCAATTCTATTATTATTCCCTTATTTTTTTTGGAAATACCAAATACTGCCTTTGGGTCCATTTATTAAAAAATTAATTTAAGCAAAAAAAGGGACTCGAACCCTCAACATTAACCTTGGCAAGGTTATACTCTACCATTGAGCTATTTTTGCTAATAAATATTTTATTTTATAAAAAATAATGAATTTAATAATATTAATAATTCATTATTTTTTTTTGAGTTTGTATGAATTGATACATCTATTGGAGGTATATCTCTAAATTTTAAAAATTCAGTTTCTAATTCAAAAAAATTTAAAATATTATTTATTTGAAAATTTAAAATATTATTATTTTTTATATTTAATTTTATTTCATTTGTATTTGGTAATATAAATATTAAAAGTTTTTCTAAAAAAATATTTATATTTTTTTTTCTTAAAGTAATTTTACAACCAATAATAGAATTTTTTTTTATTTTTAAAAAAATATTATTTTTTTTTGATTTTGTTACAATAGGTTTTTGATTAGTTATTAATTTTAATAGTGTAATTATATTTATTAATTTTTTTTTTTCAATATTAGCATTTTTAAAACCAATATTTAAGAAAACTTTATTAATTTTAGGAATTTGATATACATTTTTAAAATTAAACTTTGTTATTAAGTCATATGTTGTAATATTTTGATAATGGTTTTTAAAATTTTTATTCATAATTTAAATAATTTTTATAGAATATTTGAAGATAAAGATAATATTTTAAAATTTTTTTGTTTTCTAAATTCAGAAGTAATAGGTCCAAAGATACGTGTTCCTAATGGTTTATTTTGATTATTTAAAATAATTATACAATTTTTATCAAATTTAATTATATTACCTATTGTACTATTTTTTTGATATTTTGTATGAACTATTAATGCTTTAAATAAATCACCTTTATTTATTTTAATTTTTTTTTTTTGGTTTAAACGTAGGCTTTTTGCTGAAATTAAAATTGTATCACCAATTTTACCTGTTTTTTTTTTATATATTTTTATACATTGTCCTATTTTAATACCACTATTATCATTTATTTTTAATTTAGTTTGTATTTGAATCATATTAAATTTAAAAAAAAATAAAATAAAAAAATTTATTTATTTTTTATTTTATTTAAATTCTATTATTATAGAATTTATCAAAGAAGGGACTTGAACCCTTAATGCATTAAAGCTTTACATCCTAAGTGTAACGTGTTTACCAATTTCACCACTTTGATAATATATACCTACTATTGGACTTGAACCAATAACCCTCAAATAGGGAACAGATTTTAAATCTATCGTGTTTACCAATTTCACCAAGTAGGCTTAAAAATTATGAAAAAAAATAAAATAATAACTCATTTACAATTACATTTATATGAATTAAAATATAATTTTTTTATACTTTTAATTAGTTTTTTATATCTCTTTTTAATTTTATATTATTTTTCTAATGAATTAATATATTTATTAATAAGTATATTAATAAAAAAAAATATGCTAAAATATTTTATATTTACAAATATTACTGAAATATTTTTTACAAATATTTTTATTTCTTTTTCAATTTCAATATTTATAATATTTCAATTAAGTTTAATATTATTTTGGATTTTTTTATTATCAGGTTTATATAAATATGAAAATTTTAAAATAATTAAATTTTTTTTAATTTTTTTTTTATTAAATTTTTTTATTATAAATATAATATTAATAAAAATAATTCCAAATATTTGGTATTTTTTTTTAAATATAAATTTTTCTAATAATTATTTATTTAATATATATTTTGAACCTAAAATTAATAATTATTTTAATTTTTTTTTTATTTCTTTTATATATTTTTTTTTTATTTTTATATATTTTTTTTTATTTTATTTTATAATATTTAATAATATTTTTAAAATAAAAACAATTATTAATTTAAGAAAATTTTTTTATATAAAATTTATTTTAATAACTAATATAATTTCACCTCCTGATTTTATAAATCAATTATTTTTTTTTTTTATTTTACTTTTTTTTTTTGAAATATTTATTTATATTTATTTCTTTTTAAATAGATATTTTTTTAATAAAATTTAATTTATTTTTATTTAAAATATTATTTAAATTTTCATTTACTTTTTTTTTTTGAAATATTTTAAAATTTAATTGATAATTTTTAATATACTTAATAGATGTTATTTTTAAAGAAGCTCCATCTGTTAAAATAATTTTATTTTTATAAGTAAAGAATTTTTTATTTTTTTTCATAATTTTTTTTTAAATTAATTTTGGCTAGATAACATAATGGTAATGTAAAGGACTGCAAATCCTTTAATGACGGTTCGATTCCGTCTCTAGCTTTTAAAAGGATAGAGTGGGATTTGAACCCACGGTATTTTTACATACTTCAGTTTTCAAGACTGACACCTTAAACCACTCGATCACCTATCCAATTAACGTCTTTTCATTTTTTTAATTCTACAACCATTAAAAGGTTTAGAGGTTTTATCAAAAATATATCCTATTTTTATTTTATTTTTTTTTATATTTTTTAAAATATTAAATCGACCTAAACCAGTACCATTAAAATATATATTTAATTTTTTTATTTTTTTTAATTGAATAAATTTATTAATTTTATATACGATTAATTGAACATTATATGGTGTATTTTTTTTAAATTTAGTTTTTTTAAGAGATTTTGTAGACCATTGTTTTAAAAGTTCACCATTATATTTAGTTAAACTTATAATAGTATTTTTTAAACTACATTTTACATAAAGATTACCTAAAATTAAAGGATTTTTATTTTTATATTTTTTTTTAATCATTTTTATTTATAATAATTTTATTTTTTTTTTTTTGATTTAATAGGACGTTTTTTACTAATTGTTTTTTTTTGAATAAAAATTTTTTTAATTTTTTTTATGGTTTTTGCATTAGTATGTGTTCTTTGTCCTCTTACAGGTAATCCTAAACTTTGTCTTATTCCACGATTACTTTTAATCTCTAATAATTCAGTTAATCTATCTTTTTTAGATTTTTTTAATAATTGTTCAATTTTTATATTTTTATTAATATAATTTATTAAACGGTTTACATGATTATTTTTAAGTTTATTAATAGTTATTTGAGGATTAATTCCTATATTTTTACAAATTTTTTTAGATTGATATTCATTTATACCATATAATATAGTTAATGAATATAATATACTTTTTGAATCTGAAATTGTTTTATTAAAAATATATAACATAATAGATTATATCTATATACCATATAAAATGATAGAAAAAAAAATAAATCCCATTACACCATCACAAAGACAAACAGTTTTATTAAAAAAAAATGATTTAAGTAAAAAATTTAAAATTAAAAAATTAATAAAAGGTTTTAAAAGATCAAATGGTAGAAATAATCAAGGTAGAATTACTGTAAGACATCGAGGTGGAGGTCATAAACGTTTATATAGAAAAATAAGCTTTAATAGATCTTTAAAAAATGTTAAAGGTTTTGTTAAAAAAATAGTATATGATCCTAATAGATCTGCAAACATAGCTTATATAGAGAATGATATAGAATCTTTTTTTATTTTAGCTCCCGAAGGTTTAAAAATAAATCAACATATTGAAAGTTCACCTAAAGCTGAATTAAAAATAGGTAATGCTTTACCTCTAAGAAATATACCTATAGGTAGTTTAATACATAATATAAGTTTAAATAAAAATTCAAAAGGAAAATTAATTCGAAGTGCAGGTACTTCAGGTCAATTAATACAAAAAATTGAAGATAAATATGCAAAAATTCGATTAAGTTCTGGTGAATTAAAATTGATATTATTAAGTTGTTATGCAACTTTAGGTATTGTTTCAAATATAAATTTTAAAAAAATAAAATTAGGTAAAGCTGGTAGATCTAGATGGTTAAATCGTAGACCAGTAGTTCGAGGTGTAGCTAAAAATCCTGTAGATCACCCACATGGTGGTGGTGAAGGAAAAACTAGTGGTGGTAGACCTTCAGTAACTCCTCAAGGTAAAATAACTAAAGGTAAACCAACTAGAAAAAAAAATAAAAAAAAATTAATAATTCAATAAAAATTTATGTCTAGAAGTAAATATAAAGGTCCTTTTTTTAAAGTAAATTTATTAAAAAAAAAACAATGGATAAAAATAGATAATAAAAATTTAATAATATTACCAGAATATGTTAATCATTTTATAAATGTTTATAATGGAAAAACTTTTGTAAATTTAAAAATAAATGAAAAAATGATCGGCTTTAAATTTGGTGAATTTATTAATACACGTAAAAAACATATATATAAAAAAAAAAAATAATATTTAATTATGGGTCAAAAAATAATACCAATTAGTTTACGACTAAATAAACAAGAAAATTGGCATTCAAATTGGATTGTTGAAAAAAATGAATACTCAAATTTATTACATTTTGATTTAGAAATTAGAAAATATTTTGAAAATATTTTTAATTATAAAAATATAAAATTAATCAAAATAAATACTGTTAAAATTTCAAAAAATATTTATGTGTATATTTATATACGACATAATTATAATTCAAAAAATTTTTATAAATTACCTTATAATAAAATTATTAATAATTTAAATTTATATTGTAAAGAAAAAAATATAAAACTTTTTGTAAAAAATGTAAAAATAAATGATTTAAAAATTTTAAAAAAAAATTTAAAAAAAATTTTTCGTTTTATAAAAAAAAATAATAAAATAAATAAGGATACTAAAAAAATGATATATAATTTTAGTTATGCTTTATATACTAAAAATATCAATATAATTTCTTATTATATAAAACAAGCTTTAGAAAGAAAAAAATCTCATAAAAAATTTATAAAAAATATTAATAATATTCTTCAAAGTTTTTTTAAAATATTTTCTAATTTTATAGGTTATCGTTTACAATTTAAAGGTAGATTAAATGGTTCTAAACGTAAAAAAAAATTAATTTATCAAAAAGGTAAAATACCTTTAAATACTTTAAAATATGATATTAAATATCATTTAAATGAATTTAAAACACCATCTGGTATTTGTAGTATTAAATTATGGATTTTTTTAAAAAAAGATTAAATTTATGTTATTTCCTAAAAAAACAAAATATAAAAAACAATTTAAAGGTAAACTTGTAGGTAAAACAACAAAAGGTAATAAAATAATTTTTGGTAAATATGCTATTAAAGTTTTAGAGGAAACAAGATTAACAGCTAAACAAATAGAAGCAACACGTAGAATAATTATTCGAAAAATGAAAAGATTAGGATTTCTATGGATTAGAGTTTTTCCGGATACACCTGTTTCAGCTAAACCTACTGAAAATCGTATGGGTAAAGGTAAAGGTGCTGTTTCATTTTGGGTTGCTAAAGTAAAAAAAGGGCAAATTTTATATGAAATTAGTGGTATTTCATTAGAAAATGCTAAAAAAGTTTTAAAAGCAGGTTCAAATAAATTACCTGTTAAAACAAAATTTATTTATAAATAAAAGGCTTATAGTTTAATTGGTTAGAGCATACCGCTCATAACGGTGTAGTTGTAGGTTCAAGTCCTACTAGGCCTAAAATTTATTTAATATGCAAAAATTAAAAAAAAAAAAAATTAATAAATTATTAAATTATCAACAATTTTTAAAAAATAATTATCTAAAAACAAATAAAACTAATTTTAAAAAAGTATTATTTGAAAATCCTATTTTATATAAAAATTTAGATTCTAATATTTTAGAATTAAATAATTATGAAAATGTTTATTTACCTTTTACTTTAATAAATTTAAAAGATATTTATACTATTAAAGTTCAATATGAAAATAAATTTTTATTTAATTATGATTTAAATTATGATATTATACATAATTTTAATAAAATAATTTTTAGAAATATTTTAAAAAAAAATAATAATAAAATAAAAGGAAGAATAACTGGTGGAAATAATAAAAAAATTTTAGTTTTAATATTAGGTATTATTTTTTCAATGAATCCTATTAATTTAAATAGTTTAGTTAATAATAAAAAAACTTTTTATTTAAATAAAAAAATAAAAAATAAAAAAAAATTTTATATTTCAAAAAAAATAAAACCAAAACAATTAATTAATAGTTATAAATTAAGATATATTAATTTTAAAGTAAATATTAATTTAAATTCAAAAAAAAAATATTTACTTTCTAGAATTTTTTATATACAAGATATTATAAGAAATCAAAAAAAAAATAAAAATTTTAAAAAAAGTGTTCTTTCTAGAAAAATAAATGTACATGAAATAAATCAAAAAAACAAATAAAATATGCCACAATTTGATCAATTTTCATTTTTTAATCAAGTTTCTTGGTTTCTTTTTTTATTTTTAAATTTTTATTTTTTTATTACTTATTTTTTTTTACCAAAAATTTGTTATAATATTAAATTTAGAAAAAAAAAAATAATATTTGATAATAAAAAAAAAAATCAAATTAATTTTGAAAAAAATAATATTATTTTTTTTCTTAATAATTCTTATAAAACTTTTTGTTTTAATTTTGAATTATTTATAACTAAAAAATTAAATATATATAAAAATAATCAAGATATTAAAATAAAAGAAAATCCTTTATTAAATAATATTTTAAAAGAAAAAATAAATGTTTTTTTAAATCAAAAATTTTTATTTTTTAAAAAAATATTTATAAATATTTAATTTTTTAATAAGTGTATAGCTCAGTTGGTAGAGCACCGGACTTTTAATCCGATGGTCTTGGGTTCGAGTCCCAATACACTTATTGGGGATATATTTCAATTGGTAGAAAATATGTTTTGCAAATATAAGGTTATCGGTTCGAATCCGATTATCTCCACTTTAAAATTTTTTAAAAAATTTTATGCAAAAAAAAATAAAAAAAAATATAAAACAACGTTATTTATTTAAAAATTTAGAAAAAAAAAGATTAATTTTAAAAATTATTTCAAAAAATTTAAATATACAAAAAGATTTAAGATATAAAATACAACAAAAATGGTTTTTTTTTAATCAAAATTCTTCAATAACACGTATAAAAAATATATGTATTTTAACAGGACGTTCAAAAAGTATTTATCGTTTGTTTAAAATATCTAGAATTCAATTACGTAAATTAACATCTGAAGGATTTTTACCCGGTGTTTCAAAATATAGCTGGTAATATAATATAATATGATAATTACAGATACTCTTTCAAATTTATTTTCAAAAATTAAAAACGGTTATTTATCAAAAAAATCTAAAATAACACAACAATGTTCAAGACAAAGTATATATATTTTAAATATTTTAGTTAAAGAAGGTTTTATTAAAAGCTATAAAATCAATTCAAAAAATCAATTAGATATATATTTAAAATATAAAAATAATAAAGCAGTTATTAATGAAATAACACGTTTATCAAAACCTGGTAAACGTTTATATATAAAAAATAAAGATTTATATAAAAAAAAAAGAGGATTTTATATAATATCTACATCTATAGGTATTTTAACAGATTTACAAGCTAAAAAATTAAATGTTGGTGGTGAATTAATTTGTAAAATTTTTTAAAAATATGATTAAATTATTAAAAAAAAATAATAAAATAAAAAATAAAATTTATTTTAAAAGTGCTTTAGGAAATATAAAAATATTTTTTATTGATAAAACTTTTAAAATTCCATCAAATATAAAAATTACTATTAAAAATCAAACAATTTTTTTTAAAGGTTTATTAGGTTTATTAACATTAAAATATAATAATGATATTTTTTTTTTTCAAAAAAAAAATAAATTATTATTGGTTTTTAATTTAAAAAAAAATAAAAAAAGTATTTTAAATTTATATAATAAATTAATAAAAATAAAAATAAAAGGAGTTTTACAAGGGTTTAAATTAAATCTTTTTTTAAAAGGAATTGGATATAAAGCTTTTATTGAAAATAATAATTTAATTTTAAAAGTAGGTTTTAGTCATAATATTTATGTAAGTATTCCATCAAGTATAAAAATTATAAATCAATCTAATGTTTTAATTTTTAGTAGTATTGATAATATTTTTTTAACTCAATATGTAAATTTTATTAAAAATTATAAAAGAGCAGAACCTTATAAAGGTAAAGGTTTATTATTAAAAAATGAAAAAATTTTTAAAAAAGAAGGAAAAAAAAGTAAAAAATAAATAAATATGATAAATCAAAAAAAAAAAAAAAATAATAATAATATTTTATTAAATTTATTATTTAAATCTAAAAATATTTATGGTGAATCTTTAAAAGATACAAATAAAAGTGTATTACCTTTTATTTATGGTGTAAGACATGATTATACTATTATTAATTTAAAAAATATTTCTTTTTTTTTAAAACGTATATTTAAATTAATAAAAAATATTTTAAATAATAATGAAAAAATTTTAATAATTGGTAATTCAAATGATATTAATTTTTTAATTAATTTAAAATATATAAAAAATAATAAAAATATAATATTTTTTAATCAAGAATGGGTTAATGGTTTAATTACTAATAAAATTATAAATAATTCATTAAATAAAAAGATTAATCTTTTATTTAAAAAAGAAAAAATTAAATTGATATTAATAATTAAAAGTTCTATTAATGATAATTTTTTAAATAAAGAATTATCTGTATTAAAAATTCCTACTATATCTATTTTAAATACAAATCAAGATATAAAAAATGTAGATTATCCTATAATTTCTAACACTAAAAATATTAAATCAATATATACTTTAATGTATTTATTACGTAACTTATTTTAATAAATAATAAAAATATATGAATAAATTAAGACCTAGAAATAAAATATGTTTTCAAAATAATGAAAATATACATACAAATTTAAAAATATCAAAATTAAAAAGAAAAAAATGGAATTTATTTAAAAAAAGATTAAAATATAGAAAAGAAATAAAGCCAGAAAAACGCAATAAATTTTATCAAAAAAGATTATTTGAAAAACAGCAATTTAAAAATTTTTATGGTTGTATTTCTGAATCTCAATTTAAAAATTTATTTAAATTTTTAAAAAAAAAAAAAAATAAAATAAATACTTTTAAAGAATTTGTACTTTTATTAGAAAGTCGTTTAGATATTAATATTGTAAGATTAAAATTAGCTAAAACTATTTTTCAATCAAAACAATTAATTAATCATAAAAAAATTATAGTTAATAATAAAATTATAAGTAATCCTAATTTTTTATTAAAAAAAGGTGATGTTATTAGTATAAAAAATTAAATGATAGAAAAAAAAAAAAATAAAAATAATTTATTTTTTTCAAAAAAAAAAATAAAATATAATAATACTCAAAAAAATAAAAATAATAAATTTAAAAATAATTTTTTTTTTAAAAAAAATACTTATAAAAAAAAAAAAAAACTTCAAAAATTAAAAACAACAAATTATTTATATATTTATCCAAAAATAAAAAAAGGTATTTTTTTAAAAAAACCTTCCTATAATGATATTTTATATCCTTTTAATTTAAATTTAAAATTAATTAATGAATATTTAAAAAAAAAATAAAAATTTAAAAAAATTAAATGGTTTAAGAT